TTATTCCACCTAAAAAAAAGACAGTTGGAATAGCCAAACCATGAATTGCTAACCAACGGAAAGTAAATATTGGATATGCTACAGGTTGATTAATATTTTTTGCCATTTTTTTACCTCATTATAAACCTTTAGTTAAATCTTCTAATTCTTGTTTTGCACTGAATCGATCATTTACAAGTGGTACTTGTTGACGATCTTGTGTAAAATATTCATTTGGACGTGGGGTTCCAAACACATCATATGCTAATCCAGTACTGATAAATAACCATCCAGAAACAAAAAGAGATGGAATTGTAATACTGTGAATAATCCAATAACGTACACTTGTAATAATATCTGAAAATGGGCGTTCGCCCGTAGATCCACCAGACATGATTGTCTCCTATAAAATTAAATTATTTGATTGAATTTTTAATTATCGAGTTGCCTATTTAGACACTTGCACCAACGATATACGGGTTGGAAGTGACAGTCTCTCAGCTAATTAAAACAGTTGCTGCAACACGTTTTCCACCTTGTAAGTATAAAAAAGTAAATATTTTTCTAAATGAATATCTCCTATTATGTATATTATGTAAACTGTTCCGCTTATATTTGTATAAAATTTTACAACCTAAGTAGATGTAAGGACACCAATGACTGATTTTATTATTGGAAATGTACTCATAATAAATCTTTTAACTTGCATTGATTTTTTATGCTTTATTACTAATTCAACGATTAATGTTATGTTTGACTCTTTAGTATCAAACTATAAAACTATATGTAGCAAAATTTTGATTATACTTAATAAAACTTTGCGTTCCATTTCAGTAATTTCACAGATTTCAACCTTTAATAGAAATCCGCTTAAAATCTGTAAAACTCCTAAATTTGGTAACATCGATTTTTTACTTGTTCATTACTGTAAATGATTGTTGCTCATTCAAATATCTTATTAATAGCGGGCAGGGAGAATCGAACCCCCATCATTAGCTTGGAAGGCTAAGGTTTTGCCACTAAACTATGCCCGCACAAATTTATTATAGAATCATGCAGGTATAAAAAGCAATAAATTTTTATAAATTTTCTAAATTTAAATCAAGAAACTTTGCTAAATCAGCTGCTTCTCCTTCTAAATCTGAAATTATAGTTGGTTGTTGAACAGGCGTTAAAGGTATATTTCGTTCATCTTTTAAGCATAAATAAATACTACGGGTTGGATTTAAGCCTTCTGTAATCTTTATTCCAATCGCTCTAATGTTTTCTAGTGGATAGGTTAAAAGAATTTCTCGATTTCTTCCAGGAAATCCTTTTCGAACTATTTTTACAAGATTTTCAATTTTATTATATTCGTTATAACCACTTCCAATGTCTAATAAGATTGTAATGACTATATAAATACTAATACATAAACTTAAGGTTCCATAAAAAACCATTACTAAACCTTGCGGAATAAAAACTAATTCCGTGGGATTTGCAAATGGTAATAAATTGATTTTAAAATAACTTGATATACCTGCGAAAAGAAAACTTATACCACCAATGAAAAGAAAAAATGCCCAGAAATAATTACTAAAACGTCTTGATCCAACAATTTTATCTTGACGAATTTCTTTTTGCATTTGTTAATAACTTACTAAAACATTAAATCAATTTAATTGATTTTAATCCTAAAAATAAACCAGAAGTAATTGTAAAGCAAAATCCTATCAATAAGAAGTAATCAAGAGCAATTGTCATAAAATCGTTTGTTAGTTTATTAAAATTAAGTTTATAAAAATTTTTCTATATCTTAATGTATATTATATAGAAAACTTTTGGTAATTAAAACTTTTGTAGAATTTTAATTATCTTATATTAATCAAAAAATTTTATTATTAATTTCATTAATTTTTAAATTAAATCTATGGCTAATTTTATTAAACCGTATAATGATGATCCTTTTGTTGGTCATTTAGCAACACCAATAACTTCATCAGCAGTAACACGAGCAATTTTGAGAAATTTACCAGCTTATCGTTTTGGTCTAACTCCATTATTGCGTGGTTTAGAAATTGGTTTAGCACATGGTTACTTTTTAATGGGTCCATTTGTTAAACTTGGACCATTGCGTAATTCGGATGTTGCCTTATTTGCTGGTTTTCTTTCAACCATTGGGTTAATATTAATTTTAACATTGGGTTTGACAATATATGGTGTAGCGGTTTTTGAACAAGATAATTTAAAAGATTTAACCAATGAAATGGATTTACAAACAAAAAAAGCTTGGAATCAATTTAAAGGTGGATTTTTTGTAGGAGCATGTGGAAGTGCTGGATTTGCCGTTATTTGTCTTTCAAGCATTCCAACTTTTACAACAGCTTAAATTTTATTGAATGTATTAAATCAGTTGAATACTAACTGATTTAATATATAAAATTATAGATTTTTAAAAATGTTTCTTATGAACACAACTCCTGTTAATTTACAAGAAGAGTATGCTAAAACGGAAATAGCAAAAATTTTAAACTTATTAAATGATGAGTTAGTTGGATTAGCACCTGTAAAAGCTCGAATTCGCGAAATTGCAGCATTATTATTGATTGATAAATTAAGAAAAAACTTAGGAATTACAGCTGGAAGTCCTGGTTTACATATGTCGTTTACTGGTAGTCCAGGAACTGGAAAAACTACTGTTGGATTGAAAATGGCAGATATTTTGTATCAATTAGGTTATATAAAAAAAGGCCATCTTTTAACCGTTACTCGAGATGATTTGGTTGGCCAATATATTGGACATACTGCCCCGAAGACTAAGGAAGTTCTTAAAAAAGCAATGGGAGGTGTTTTATTTATTGATGAAGCTTATTATTTATATAAGCCTGATAATGAAAGAGATTATGGATCAGAGGCGATAGAAATCCTATTACAAGTTATGGAAAATCAACGAGATGATCTTGTTGTTATTTTAGCTGGCTATAAAGAACCAATGGATAAATTTTATGAATCAAATCCAGGTTTATCATCAAGGATTGCCAATCATATTGATTTTCCAGACTATACTACAGAAGAATTATTACAAATTGCAAAAATGATGTTGGAAGAACAACAATATCAGTTAACTCCCGATGCTGAAGTAGCATTAACACAATATATCACTAAAAGAAAAGAAAAGCCATTATTTGCAAATGCAAGAAGTGTAAAAAACGCTTTGGATCGTGCTAGAATGCGTCAAGCAAATCGAATCTTTGATAGTCGTGGGCAAGTTTTAACAAAAAAAGAATTAGTGAATATCGAAGCACAGGATATCTTACAAAGTACAGTTTTTGATTAGAGAAATTGTTTAATTATAAAAGAGATTATGAGTCTACTTATTATTGGAGGAACCGGAACTTTAGGTCGTCAGATTGTTCTTCAAGCTTTGACAAAAGGATATCAAGTACGTTGTTTGGTTCGAAATTTTCGAAAGGCAAATTTTTTAAAAGAATGGGGAGTAGAATTAGTTTATGGAGATTTAAATCGACCTGAAACGATTCCTCCATGTTTAAAAGGGGTTACAGCAATTATTGATGCTTCAACAAGTCGTACTAATGAATTAGATTCATTAAAAACGGTTGATTGGAAAAGTAAGGTATGTTTAATTGAAGCTGCTGAAGCCGCAAACATTCGGCGTTTTATTTTTTTCTCAGCTCAAAATGTAGAACAATTTTCAACTATTCCTTTAATGAAATTAAAACAAGGTATTGAAATTAAATTAAAAAAATCTAAGGTACCTTACACTATTTTCAGATTGACAGGATTTTATCAAGGTTTAGTTGAACAATATGCTATTCCAATTTTAGAGAATCTACCAATTTGGGTAACAAATGAAAATACTTATATATCTTACATGGATACACAAGATATTGCAAAATTTTGTTTGCGTGCATTACAACTTCCTCAAACTATAAATAAAACTTTCTTTTTAGGAGGACTAAAAGGCTGGGTTTCATCAGATATTATTAATTTATGTGAACAACTAGCAGGGCAATCAGCTAAAGTACAACAAGTCCCATTATTCCTTTTAAAGTTTGTAAGTCAGTTTTTTGGATTTTTTGAATGGGGTCAAAACATAAGTGATCGTTTAGCTTTTGTCGAAATTTTAAGTGTGGAAAATAATTTTTCAAAATCAACATTTGATTTATATAAACTATTCAAAATTGATCCTTCTGAGGTTATACAATTAGATGATTATTTTTTAGAATATTTCATTCGTTTATTAAAACGATTAAGAGATATTAATTTTGAAGATGTCCAAAAACAAAAAACTTTAATAATATAAAAATGCAAAATTAATCAATATGAACTATACTAGCTTTATAGTTAAAGTTATTAAAAAACCAATACAAACTTTTTTTGATGATAAAATTCCCATGACACAATTTGTTGTTCAAATTCCACAACTTAGAAATAATGATGAAAGTACAATAATGCGTGTAACTATTTGGGGAAAATTAGGATATGATATTATTAAATATTATCAAGTTAATGATTACATGATTATTGAAGGATATATATCAATTCGTAAAAATTTATTTAATTCATTGACTATTGGGACTTCTAAAAAAGTTGAAATGTCAATTTATAAAGTTTATCCGTTTATCTTATGAAGACTAATACCTAATAAAAGTGACATTTAAAGAATAATTTTTTATCAATTTAATAATTCAGAATTTTTATATTTTAGTATAATTTATATTATTAAAAATAATTCCTAGGAAAAATTAAATGTTAACTTTAAAAATTCTAGTTTATACTACAATAATATTTTTTGTCTCTTTGTTTATTTTTGGATTTCTTTCAAGTGATCCATCGCGAAATCCAAATCGTAAAGATCTTGAATAGTTTATAATTTTTAGGTAAATCTATTTTAGTAAATGTACAATAGATAATAGATTTACCTAAAAAATTTTTTTACTTACAGTTTCGAACTACATCAAGAAATCTAACAGAAAAGAAATATTTGTTAGTGGTTCATTATAATTTTCATGCTTTTACAATTAAGACCAATTTTTTATAATCAGTTGGAAGGTAGACATTTTCTAAATAAAATAGAAGATACGATTATAAATACAAATGATATAAATGTAAGTTATAATAAAATCATAATTGTGGGTATTAGGAAGCATACGAATATGCGCAATCTAACTTCAACGGCAGTCCTTGGACAGATACGTGGGATAGTTTAGATGAGTTATAAACAAAAAAAATAAGAAAAAATGCGATTCACAAAAAAGAATAATATATATCGGATCAGTCAAATAACTGGTTCACAAGATAATACCCTCGGAGTTTGTTTTTCTGAAGGAAATTCTTATGATATCGAAGTAATTGAATGGAATATCAAAAATGATACAAAAATACAAACTTTTAAAGACGAAGTTTTAAAACAGGTACTTTTGGGTGCAACGAAAGTAAATCAATCTCTAAGTACAAATTATAAACTATCTAAAATTTACTTTTTATCTTCAGAGAGCGCCGCAGGTTCGATTTATGAAACTCTAACTATACGATTACTCAGACATTATCATGGCGGAGAAAATTTTAAAGAAATTTAACTGATCCAAAACCAATTGCCAAATACCTTTCAGGATTTGGCTTTGATTCATTTTAAGAAAGATTTACAAGAAAAGAAATTTTTTGTAGCTATCCTAAAATAAATTTAAAGTTATTTTTTCAAGCGTTGTCTATTAGAAGTAATTATGAAAAATTAAGTAGATTATAAGCAATAATTGTATAGTTTTATCAAGTCGCAGATAATGTATGTACGACTAGCCATGCCGTAGCGAATTTATATTATGTACCCAGTCTTTTCGTAAAAGCTTGTTTTGCGACGAGTTGTATATGCTAACCAAACGATATTTTTCGTTCAGGCTCAGCTTTAATCACTTTTTCTTTCGGCGTGCCTATGTAGTTATAAGGGCTAAAGCCGGTGCATTTAGTGCTCGAACTTTTAATCGCCTGAACGAATATGCGTTACATATAGATAATATAACTAGGAGCAATGCAACGAATGCTACTGAAATTTCAGATCTTATGCCTTAACAGATAGTCAAACTTGAAAGACTGTTAAAAGCCTTTTAAATAGGTTCTTATTAATTATTTTTTAATTGAAATTTGATAAATTATCTATAATGGAAAGATTAAAATTCGGCTAATTAGATTTTTAGTATATAATTATATTAATCTATTTTATTTTTCATTATTTAAATCAATAATTGAATTTTTGGTAGAAAAAATATTTTCTATACGTTACTTTCGTTCCTTATTAGGTATATGCTCTGCGTAGAACGAAGTAGTATCAATTTTCGAATGACCAATAGCCTGTCTTGCAAACTCGATATCATTCGTATCTCTCCATAATTTCGTAATAATTCCTATTTAAAAACTATGACTTGACAGATTAGGATTACTTTTTAGCACAGTGTCTAATAAATTGATTGATTAAGTTTAGAAAAGATTTTAGTTCTAATGGCTTATTTAAATTTTCCGCAGTAAAAATAGAAGAATTTTCATTTTTAAAATTTTACGTAAATTCGAGGTCAGGAAGTCTTTCTTATGTAATAACAGCACCTTCTCATATTAAAAATACCTTACAACTCGAAGGTCCTTGTTTTACTTGATTAATATTTATTCAATAATCAACAAAAAGAGTTTACGCTTGTCTCAATTTTAAAATTAATAATTTTAGTCAATCCCTTTTTAACTTCTTTAATAGACTTAGCATTTTCTATTAAATCATTCGATTTTATTAATCGAATATTTTTAACTTTTTTAGGTTCTAACTTAGAATTAGAATACTCTGCTCTTTGATGTGAGATGCTAGAAGTAAACTCCTTTTGATTATATTGCGAAATCACACTCATAGTAGTACCAATCTTTTTTTGTTTAAAAAATTGACTTTGAAATAATAATTGACGAAATTCATTATTTCTAGATTTGTTATTAATTGATAAATATTTCATTTTATTTGGGATAGTCTTGCGTTGCTCTCTTAATGCTTCGATATCTTTCTCATCTCAAGTTTATCAGTTTTCTATTAGCAGATCTAATAGCTCGAGTTTTAAAAAAATTTTTAAATCTCATAAATTAAACTAAATTTTAAGACTACAAGGTGGTTAATATGAGTCTAGTAGTAAAGAAATGAAAAAACTAAGAAGATCCATTGTAGCTAAGAGTCTATAAAAATCAAGTTAGCAAACCAATGTTAATAAATTTCTAATAAGAATCTTGAAAATGATAGGTTCGATAATATCAAGTTTCAAGCTTTGGAGAATTTTACGAGCATTAAAAACTTCTATAAAATCGAATATAATTTCTTCTAGTCTTAGTGAAAATATTCTTGTTTTATCAAACGAGGAATATAAAACGGGAAAGAAAAGTTCATCTGTTTTCATTGAAAGATTAGTAGCTTTATAACCTATAAGAAAACATTATTTATCTCCAATAGAAGATAGTTTTTCAAGTTGATTATTAAACATGCTAAAATTAAGTATAAATCATAAGAAATTACCCAAAAAGATTAAATCTATTAAAAAAAAATGCGATTTCGAAAAACTAAATATCTTTGGGCCAGTAAAATTTGGGAGAACCTTATTAACATCTTAAGAAAAAAGCATCATGACACCTTTACGACGATTTTGAGATTTCTATTAAGAAAAAAACACCTCTGGAATAAGCACTAGCATATTATAATGAGGTAAAAAAACTGTTGTAAAAACTAGATCTTATAATTAATAGGAACGGAACTCTAAATAAACAAGAAAAAGTCGAAATTTTGTAGGATTCTGAATCAAAACGATTTGCAGCTTTTGAATATAAACCTTTCTATAAGAAGAAGCATTTTATTAGTTTACACGTAATTGATAAATTAGTAGTATATGAATTTAGAAAAAGAAGTAACATTGAACTCTATCTGGAAGAGCGTAGATCAAGAAAAAGTGAGGCTTAAAAGTTAAAAGCTGAGTCATTAACAAAATCAAGCTTGATGGAAGTCCCAAGTTTTATAAGGCCTAGAAAAAAGCAAGGCTTTTTGTATATCAATAAAAAAGTCGGACAAATTGACTTCTTTAACACGGAAACAGACCGATGTGAAGATGGAAATTATCATAAGTAAAGAAGACTTGTTAAAATTAGCTGGGAATGATTTCCACTTGTTTTTGGATGACGGCAAGTAAAATATTAATTTTAATTAATTGTTAATACATATGAAAAAATTCGACGTACAAAGGTATAAAGAATTATTAACAAAGAATAAATCTTTAAATAAAACAAATAAAGATTTATTCTATGAACCTGATTTCATTGAGTTATTTTCTTGTGAAGCAAGTTTAGAAACTCAAATTTTTTATAATCGAAGAGAGAAATACTTTAATTTAATTAGAGAATATTTAGTTGAGACAATTGATCCAAGTGTATTTAGAACTCGATTTACAAGGATGGTACGTGAAGACTTAAAAAAAGATCACCAAGTTCTTAACTATTTTGAACAATTATCTAATTTTTCGATCGATTCAGGATTGGATGAATTTTCCTCTCTATTCGAAGAAATTAATGAAAAGTGTTTTGGTGGATTGAAATTTGAAGATGATATTATATCTGAAGATAAACTTCGAGATTCGATTAGAGAGATCTTTTTTCAAATGCAAAAGTATTTGGATGGATAAAACTCAGACCAATAGGTCAGAATTCTTTCTTTTTTATTCTCACAAATCAAGCTATGAAGCTCTTAATCAAAATTTAGATCTAAATATAATTAAAATTTTAAATACTTCTAATTCTACTATATAAATCTTATAATTGCATTTTTAATTTAAATATACATTAAAATATGAAAAAGGAACAAAAATTAAGTGATTTTGAAAGAGATAATTTTTACGTTCTTTCTAATCAAAAAAATTATTGGTCAAATAAAAATATAACAAAAACCATTGACGGACTTAATCATGATTGTCCGCTTCCTAAAATATGAGATCATGTATTAACTGTCGTTGATTATTTTGATATTCCTGTATATGAAAAACCAGCTATGCAAACCGCTATTAGTATAGGAACAAAAAATGATACCAATATCATTTTCATAAATAACATTACGAACATATAAAAATAAAAAATGGGACAAACTTTAAAAATTCTAGTTGATCGTTATAAAAATAATCTTCTAGAAACCTCAAATTTACAAATTAGCAAACAAACTTTTAGAGATGAAACTCTTCATAATGAGATATTTACAGATTCTATTTTCAAAAATTTAAGTTTGCTAAACTGCAATTTTGTTAAGGGAAACTTTAAATCAAGTCTTTTTGGAGGATGCCTATTTAAGAACTATACCTTCGACAGTCCAATATTTGAGCAAGCTGAATTTGAAAATTGCACCCTTCCAAATTACCGATTAATTAATTGTAACTCGTACGACGTGGAATTTACGGAAACTAATTTTATCAACTGCCAATTTGACCAAGTTGAGAAAGGATCTTTAATAAAAGCTTGTTTTGAGTCTTACCAATTCGTTGAAACAAATTTTAATGGTTTTGGCGGACTACCGGCATGTCAGGCAATTGTAATTGATTCAAAATTTCCCAAGGCAAATAAGTTGATTGATCTTAAAGGAGACTTTTTCTTGAAGCTATCTTGAGATTTCTAAATTTAATAACATGCCTTCTTAGAAATCGAATGGAAATGAATTCAAAGAAGTCTAGAGTACTGAATAAAATTAAGAATTAGAAAGTGGCCCATTTTGAGTCCACTTTCTACTATCTTATTTTTTATCTCTTTTTAGAAAGATTCTTTTTTCAATTTCAAATAAAGTTTTGTATCTCGAATACTTCTGTACTTAATTTTATATTGTCTCAGTTGGAAAAGAGTATACTTTCCTGTTTCTTCATAATATTTTTTTAAGTCGTAACTTATAAAGTCGAATTAATTTGACTCGACACAACAAGATTTTTCTTGTTTCAAGATTATTAAATAGATTTTTATACTCAATCATTTCAATCTCTTGGTCTAGAATCTCTAAAAATTGTTCAGTTATATTATCCCATAACTAATTCAAAATTGTCATTGGAATTTATAAATAAACTTCATTAAATGCTAATAATATTCTATTGATAATTTTAGGTTGTTTTTCACTAAAAAAATAACTATTTTCTTAAAAAATTATAAAAGTCGAGAAAAATAAAGATTAGTTACCTAAAGAATAACTTTAATTTGATAGAATCGCCTCATTTATTCTAAAACTAATTTGAATTCTTATTCTAACTTTTATAATTTTTTATGTATAAATTTCTCTTAAATGTTTTTAAATTAATCAAAAATTTTATTGAATACTGTTTCTATATTCTTTACCTAATATCTAATGAATAATAAGACTAGGAGAAAGTTTTTCACTAATTTAAATTTTTAGCTAACTAATTGTCATTTTAGTTTAATATTAATCCATTACTTATTTGTAAATAATTTTTAAATTTTAAATTCATTATTCTCTAAAATTTTCCAGACTAATTTTCTATATTTATCTTTATTGTAATGCTTTTATATTTTTTAAGTTGTAATAGTTTTTAACTAATTAAAAGGACTTTTGTATTGTTTTAACTAAGATTTTAAAAATCTTTTTAGAAATTGAATTTTATTGTAATTTCTTTTAGTTTTATTTAGTTTCTTAAGAGAAGTATTTAGTATATATATATATCATAATACAAGTAAATATTTCTTGTAAAATAGCCAATAAAGAAATTAAAAGACTTGTTGTTAGTTAAGAACTCTTAATTCATAAATATTTATATATTTTTACTTATAGCTAATTAAAACTCCGCCTACTTGTGGTATTAATCAGTATAGATCCACTTTTTTTATTCTGAAGTGATCATTATATAGATTTATTAATTCAATGATAAAATAACATAATAGAAGTGAATTATTGATCACTTTAACTGATATTATTTATAATAAACCATCTAAAAATTATTCTAATTTTTATTAATTCGCTAAAGTAGGTAGACAAGTTAAACAATAAACGTAACTTTATATATTTTTTGTTCGATTAGAATTTAGATGAGGCTCATTTTCATGTCTAGTTTTGAGTAGTTCTTCATACGAGTGATATTTAAAGTATTCTAGCTAATCTATAAGAGCTCTTTCAAACGAAGCTTTTATATCCTTCTCGCCAAATTTATTATCTTTAATACTTGTAAGTTTATCTAGTTTTGGATCATCAAGCTCACATCTTTTATGTTCATCTAATCTATCAGTTTCATTAGAATTTCTTAAATTGTTATTCTTAATTTTTCAATTAAGAATCCTAATACTAATAAAACTCTTAGTAGTGATAAAATTCTTTTAATGGTTAAATAAGAAATGAGTTAAACCCCCCCTCTTTTTTTACTTGTTTTCTTTCATTTAGAAATTTCTATAACCCTATATGATAAAGGATATATCCCAGATGAAATTCTAACTACTTGACAGTTCGAGAACCTTTTTACTAAATAAGCAGTATAATTCTAGTAAACTTATACTAAAAAGTATAAGAAGAATTACTTCGACTGTTGCATAGTTATCTATAGTTATCTAAAAAATCTTTGGACTCAGATAGCTTTATCTTACGTTACGAGTTTCTATTTTTGACTTTATTTCAGGAATTCCTGATTCAACTTGTTGGTTGATAAACTCATAAAGTTCTATTCTTTATTTCTTTGTTTTTCTAAAATTTTTTTGAGCTTATCTAACCTCATAATTTTTTCATAATTCCCATAAACGAACCGTTGAATTCTCTCTTCGTTTCTCTTAACAATCATTTCTTGATACACAATGCTGTCGTTAATAGTTGTTTTAGTTTTTACTATTTAAAATTCTACATTATATTCTGCTGGATTTTGAGAAATTTTCTTAAAAAATTTTTCTATATATTATATAATAATAGCAATAGAGATCTAATTTTATTTTTTTGAGCTATTTTACCAAGTTAAAAGTATTTAAATTTTTTTTTAAATGAAACGCTTTAATTTTATAGTTTTACTTCTTGTCGGATTCATAAGTTTTATACCAAGTAAAGCTTCTGCAGATATTGGAGGATTAACGAAATGTAGCGATTCTCCAGCTTTTGCTAAAAGATTAAAAACTAGCGTAAAAAAATTAGAACAGCGGATGACAAAATATGAAGCAGATTCACCATCAGCGTTAGCTTTACAACAACAGATCGAACGTACGGAAGCTCGATTTGAGAAATATGGTCGCTCAGAGTTATTATGTGGAGCAGATGGATTACCACATTTAATTGCAGATGGACGTTGGAGTCATGCTGCTGAATTTATTCTTCCCGGATTTGGATTTATTTATATATCTGGATGGATAGGTTGGGTTGGAAGAAAATATCTACGGGCAGTAAGTACAACTAAAAATCCAAGTGAGAACGAAATTATTATTAATGTTCCATTAGCGTTAAAAATAATGACAACTGGTTATATTTGGCCTATTTCTGCTTGGCAAGAATTAATAAGTAACGAATTAGTTGCGTCAGATGCTGAAGTAACGGTTTCACCACGTTAAACTTGTTTAATATCAATTATTCTAGACTTAATTAAAAATCAATTATATGGAAAATCTTCAAAAATACTTATCAACTGCTCCTGTTCTCTTAACCTTATGGCTAACTTTCACAGCAGGATTTATCATTGAAATAAATCGTTTCTTTCCAGATATGTTAGGATTATATTTTTAGATACTTGGTTTTAGGAAGTCAATTTCATACAGTTTCCGAATTGTTTAGAACTATCTTGATTAAAATATTAATTAAATTTTAATTAATATTTTAAAAATTTTACCGATATTCACATTATCATAGTTAATAAAAATTATCAAGTTATAATTATGGTCAATTTTATTAAATTTTTTTGGACAAAAGAAAATTATGTTATTTCATCCCAAGTTACAAAATATCCATATGGATATGGCAGTTTAAATGACGATACCATAGATCTAAATCGACAACAACTTGTCCAAGTAATAAAGATTCCTATGATTCTGGTTAGAAAAACCGTAAGAAATATAAAAAAAAGGAAAATTTTAGTATCTGTTTTTTTTTATTTTACGACAATAAATGGTGTTGATTTTGAAGTGATAAATAGTGTTGAAAATTATTATAACTCTTTGCCTTCTACGACTTATCATTGTGATACTAGTTTGTTAAATTCTAAACAAACTATAAATTTTCATAAATATAAAGTAAATTCAGTCCTTCAACTTCGTGGTGGTGAAACTAAAAATTTTCCTGTAGAAAAACCTGATAAAAAAATGGAACGCTTAAAAAAATCAGTGATCTCTAAGAGTTCCAAAAATAATAAATATAAATATCGAGTTAGCATTAACAAAATATTAAAAAAAATGTTGAACGCTACTGAATCGTTAATTACAAATCAGACATTTTGGAGGTTTATGTCTGAATTTAACAAACCACTAAAAAGTCGGATTACGCCTTCTCCTCAGATGACAGGAGAAAAAATATTAGGTTCACCTATCAATAAACCGAGTGACCGTCCAAAAATAAGACTTTTATTCTCGGTAAATAAAGGACATAAAATACATAAAATCGATAAAACAAATAAATCACATGAATCATTATTTGATATGAGTGATGTTCATCGAGAAAAAGGAAATGAATTAGATTCTTCTGGGATAAGCGTTAATCACGATAAACTTTCAAAAGAAGAACAGAAGATTGAAATGTTAACCAAAAAAAGACGATCTAAACCTTCCTATGAATTTTCAGAAATAGACGAGCATTTTTTAGCTTCTAAACAGCAACTTGAAAAAAAAGGGGAGAAGCATCTTGAAAAAGATTACAATGTTTCAATAGAAGGAATGAGTAAAGAGGAGATAGGCAAAGCTTATTTTAACGAGATTAAAAAATTTTTAAAAAAGCCAGACTTAATAGTTCGAAAACAAGGAACAATGAACAAACGTGAAGGAGCAATCATTTTTTACGACGATACAACTGGATTATTCGCCGGATTTGAAAATAATCCGTTATATAACTATTTTTATCTCATTAGTTCATATCAGAATGCACCAGAAGATAGAGTAGAGTTTTTAGAAACAAGTAATATCGGCAAGAGCGTAGAGGAAAAAATTCAGTTAAAACTTGAAGCACAAAAGATTAAGGCCTTGAAAGATCAAGTCAAATCAATGGAACATGCTTTTTACGAAAGCTTACCAGAAGAGGCTCGTATAACGAACAAACAAATTAGTGAAGTAAAGGATTTTAAGAAACAGTTGAAAATAGATCCTGATTTTCAATTAAATCAAAACCAGCAAAATTTGGTAGAACGTTTTGATAAATATGAACACTATCGTGAGCAATTTTTTAAAGATGAATTATAGGTTTTCACATTACTATATTCAAGTAACAAATTTTATATAATTATTGATATGAATTCAGATCACTTTAACAAATCCAAGTTTTTAGAGTTATTAAATAAATCAGAAAGACTTTCTCAAGAAGGTACTTCTTTATGGGATGTAGATAAAGTTAAGGCTAAGCAATTAAACCGGTATCTTTGTTTAATATGTGATGGCATTTTTTGGAATAGCCGGGAAAAATATTTAAAAATAATAAAATCTTTTATTAATAAAAATATTGATATTAATCAGTTTCTAGAACAATTTGGTCAACTACGAAGTGCAAATTTCAAAGAATTCAGAATGTGTGAAGAAAATTTAAAAGCTGAAGCTTTGGGTGTTTTGTCGAAAGAAAGTGAGATCGATTTACAGCTAAACCCTCAATCTATTGGATTCGCGAAGATAATCGGATCTATATATACTTCTATAGATTTATTAGACCCTGACGTAGATCTTGATATGAATTTAAATAATCCGGATTTAATTGTTTACGGGATGAGCCACGAATTTTTCAGACTAGATCTCAAGGATAATTTTTTTCCGCGAATTGTTCGATATTGTAAAGAATCTTAGATTCCTTACAATATTCACGTTGTCTATTGTAAAGGTTAAAAAATTTCTCTAATAAAAGAAAACAAAAACAGGTAAAAAAAGTCCTTTAGTAAAAAGCAAAAAATTCTAATATCGGTTGTTTTAATATGGAGTTTAGTGTTTGGAGGTTCAAAGGAAGGTTCTACTAAAATTCGAAATCACGAAACGGATTATGAAAGAATAATTGAAAAGCCAAATGAAGCGTTAAATTTAGAAGATAAGCAACAAGTAATTCTGATTAAAAGGAATAATACTCCAGTCACTTCTTCAGCTAGAGGATGGACGTCGAGAGGATCGGCCCTAAGTAATTTCTCAGTTGAACCATTTCATAGTTATAGCCCTAGCCGTCCTATAGGTGTTAACCTTTATCGGATATCTTTAAGAATTGTGGATAAAAGAGTTAATTCGAATCTCGCTACAGTAGATGGTAGTAATGAACCCCTCAATTTGACGATGTTTGTCTAGTACCAAAGGTGATAAAAAAATTAGGCCAAAAACCCTTTGAAGACTCAGATTTATATCAAAACCTAAAAAAATTATCCAGGTATGCAAATAGTTTTTATAGGTGTTATGAGGAATAAAACAAAAAACATTTTAGAAAGTTATAAAATACATAAACAAAATAAAATATTAGTATACCTTAATTATGTTATAACAATATACAAGGTTGTTATTAATACCTATCAATATAATTAATTTAAATATACTCATACAGGATTTATTTCCGTTTTTCTCAGATTATTTACAGTCACAAGTTAACGAAATAGCTATTACTATTATAAATATTAGAAGTCCGCTCTACACTTGGTTTTTTTATGGATTTTCATTAAAATATATAGAAGAATAACTAATTTTCAAGTAATATAACCAATTATGGATAATTTATCAAATAATAATCCTGAGTCTGCTCAACAATACGAAGATTCAGGACCTTCACAATCACAGTCATATTTCTCGAATATATTTGTAAATACTACTATAATCTCCATGAATTCTAAGCGATGGTCTTCGTTTACAGTGGGTAGCGCTCTAGATGCTATAGCTTGGAGATAGAATTTGAAAATCAATTGATGATTTATTGGTTATAAAAGAGTATCTTGAAACATCTCAAAGTGATATTCAATGGAGAGATCGATTTTGGTAAGTTAGAGAAGATACAACTTTTATTAATATTGTATTTGAGTTAGGTAGTAATATAGAATCATTTGTTGCTGGTATCGTGTCTAATAAAATAGTAAAAAAATACATAAATAAAATGGTAAATGTAGAGTTAAATATAAACTAGCAAGAAGAGCTTAATCTTGAGATCTTTAGGCAAGCTGCTCGAGAAAACGAAATGGATAATAGCAAAGTATTAGGTAAAAAAGTAGGTAGGGAGTTCGTGTCTGAATATATGAAAGGTGATATATGTGATCGTGCAGAAAAAAATGCATGTCCAAGCTTATAAAACGATAGCAACGGTTTAACAGATGATGGAATTATTATCAATCCTAAGCCTGATCCAGGAAGTCCGTCAAATAATGATAATGAACTGAATTTATCGGTTAAATCTAATATTGATTCATCTATTAATTCAGATGAAGCAATTCCAGACATAGACAAAAATAATGGAAATATTTTTAATTGTCTATTGAGGTTTTTTAAAAGCTCTGACGATCACTATGAAAGTGATATGTCACATCCATTAGATGGTGAAGACGAAATTTGTAAGAAAGCTGAAAAAACATTATTTGGTTGGTTCTCTGACGAAGGTGATAGTGGTATAGGTATCCTTTTAACAAATCCGAATCCTTTTCATCAATCTAATAACTTTCCGTTGTTTTTAGATCAGATGCTTCCATCAGATTAGGATAAATGTTCTATTCAAATAGGAATTTACCTTTAGCAAAATATAAAAAACTCTCAAAAAATTTTTTTTTAGAGTTTTTTATTCTTTTAAATTTTGATATACTTCTGTTTGTCGAATAGTTTCTTATTTGATAGAATATCTGCAAATACGAAATAGAGTATTGTCTCCTGTACCTTCATAATATTTTTTTAATGAAATTTTCCCCTCTGCTTGAAGTTGAAAACCTAACTTAATAATCTCAATCTTCTCCTATTCTGAAATCTTTCCCAAAGTGATGAAATTCGACCACTTTATTTTGGGTTAAGAGGATATTTGTCTCCGGAACTTCTCTATTCTGATTGGGGAATGGATAAATTTCATTTCTACCTTCATCAACTTCAGAATTAACTTTTCCATTATTTGAGAGCAAATAAGGGCCTTTTTTTGAATCAAGTATATAAATTCTCCTGCTGAATAATTTTCGGCGCTTTAGCAGCTTTATTTTGGTCTCTGAGAGTATATTTATGATCTTCTAAATAGATAATTCTTTCTTGAAGAGAATTGAGCTGCATCTGAAGGTTTTCAATCTTTCCTTCTAAATAGTTTTATGTTTCTATAAGTAGCGAAAGTTAGAAGCCAAAATTTCCCCTTTTTTATAGAAGATTTTTTTAAGATCTGATTTGGATCTAATAAAAAAAGTTGCGTCGTTACGTAGAAAAAAAGAGAAAATAAATAGTAAAATATTCTAATATTCTTAAATGATAATAAAGGGATCAGGAAATACAACCTGACATTCAAAAGAGATTTTGCTTGTTTTCCGGGAAAAAATAACAGGAGAGAATTTTGAATACAAAATATTGAGCATTTATTTTAGAGACCATCGTCGGCTAGAGCCAATTGTTTTAAAAAGAGCATCTAAAAAAGTTTTTAAATCGAAGCAGAAAATACCATTCTTACAAAAAGGGTAATATATACATGAAAAAAACTGAAGAAAATATTAAAACCTTTCTGCAAGGAATAGTAAGTGAGACTAATAGTGAATCTATTTGATGATTCGACAATGGGATCCATTAGGATAATACAGGGCGAGGATACCTAGAAATTCATATTTATAATGAAGACAAGCTCATACTTTCAGTCTTTAAAAAATTTACAGGTAAATACGTTACTAGATGTCAATTAACTGATATTGAACTTGTTATCAACTAGAAATTTTGTTGATAGACTAGATTGGTTCAATAATTCTAGAGCCGAAAATATTCCAGAAAATCCAAATATAAATACTCTAAACGATAAAAATATAAATTAAAGATGATTTATTATAATCAAAGCCAATATTCCGAATTGTTTAAACGTTCCCAGAATCATAAAAAACAAGATAAAAGTTTGTCTAAAGAAAATCGAAAAGATTACTTAAAACTTCTGGAATATTCTGCCATATTGTCTAGTCATTTGAACTGGGAAATTAGATATAAGTATTTAGAATTATTAAAAAAATTTATAGAAGAAAAAATTAATACTCTTGAATTTTGTAGCGAATTCTATAAGAGAAGCAAATTAAACGACAGAGTATTAGATACACTAAAATCTAATTTGATCTTTATTATTATCTCATAACGATTAATTAGATTTTATAAATTTCCTGAAACAAATATTTGAGTGTCTCGAAGTATATAGCATATATCCAAGGCCTTTTAGAGAAAGCTATGAGATAGGTGAAATTGAGTTTCAAGATTCTGTTAAAGATATTTTTTTCCAAAAATAAAAATATTTTTATAAAAGACTTACGGCTGTTTGTTTTGATAAATCGACAACAAAGGTTAGAAAGTTTCAATTTTAAATTCAATTTATTTATTTTTCTACGTACGTATTTACATATATAAGAAAATAAAATAACTACACAAATCAAAATTATACTACCATTGATAGTCAAATCGATAAATTTTAGCTCAGACCCTGTATATCTACATGGTTTCAACATAATAAATCCGTCAGACCCTCCACTCATATCTTGAGTCTTTTCAATGACACTCTTTATGTGGGCAGTATAAGTTGCCACAGCTTTACTTGCGGCTGTATTCAATCTCATATTACCACTAACTGTAGTAGATATTGACATAGTATAGTAACTGGCCAACGTACAAACGCGTTGGTACCGTACAAAAGGAATAGGTGAATACTATATATACTATATATACTATATAAACTGATATCCAGTCTTTAACCCTATTAACAAAGCAAATAACTTAGGCTGATTAATCGATTTTGCTCCTATAATTATTAAATATTGAATGCCAACATTATGTACCATTTGAACAAACCTCAAAGCGTCAATAATTCCAAGCTGATATAACAATATCAGAATTTTTAAATGAACTGAGGGGGTTATTTGTATTTTCCCTTTATTTTTTAATTAAAGATTACAAATTAATTATACCACATTCTAATAATTAAATTCTATACTACCGCTGTAATAATCATTTTAATTAAAGTTTTTAGTCTAGGATTAATAAGTTATTACTGTAAATAAAAGTTTGAGTTCAATAAAAATTATTAAGAGCTTCTGATATATTTAAAATTTTGTCCACACTTTAATAATTTTTTCTAATTTTAAATAGGAATTTAAACATATCTCGAAGCATATTTTAGAGAGTTTTAGAAAATTCGTAAAATCATTTAAATATAGTTTTTAGCACTAGTGAAAGAAACTATCTATAAACGAATCGATTGAATCAGTTTTGTTATCTGATAAATACTAATTTGATTGATAGCATAAATCGGAATATAGTTTTGTTTTGCTAAATTTTTTAATTTTAAGTTATGTTTCAAATGTTTCTTTAATCCAATAATAATACTTGCTTTTTTAATTTCATTTGTTAAGACAAATTTAAATCCTATTTTAAAAAGGACTTCTTTTAGTAAATTATTTGATAAAGAATAAGGATAAATAATCAATTTTTTAGATTGTATTTTTAAAAATTTGTCTTCTTTTGGTTGATTTATGAAAATCCAATTTTCAGAGGAAAAAGTTCTTAAATTGTTCAAATGAATCAAATTTTTAATTAAATAATTCGAACTTCTCTGAAATTTTTTACATTTAATGTGAATTTTTTCATTTACTGAGAAATGTCGAGCTTGTCCGATTTGAAAACTTTCTCGTAAAAATGAATCAACTGAATTTCTTACATTTTCATGAATAGTCCAAGAATTTTGTTGATTAATTTCAATTATTATTTCAAAAGCTGGATATGCTTTTCTTTCTAAAATACTTTTTTGAGTTCCTCGGCGTTTAGCTTCATCGTCACTTAATGTAACATATTGAATCCCCCCAATTAAATCAGCTAATGGTGGATTTTTAATTAAATTTTCTAAACAATTTCCATGAGTCGTTCCAACAAGTTGAACACCTTTTTCAGCAATCGTTCTTGCTGCTAAGACTTCAAGTGCTGTTCCAATTTCATCAATAATAATAACTTCAGGCATATGATTTTCAACCGCTTCAATCATTATCTTATGTTGCAATTCTGTTTTCGCGACTTGCATTCGTCTTGCTCTTCCAATTCCTAAATGTGAAATATCACTTTCTCCTGCAATTTCATTTGATGTATCAATTATAATTACTCGTTTTTCCATTTCATCCGCTAAAACACGAGCAATTTCACGGATAATCGTTGTTTTTCCAACACCTGGTTTTCCTAAAATTAATATAGACTGCTCAGATTCAAGTAAATCTCTAACAACTGAGATTGTTCCAAAGACCGCACGGCCAACCCGACACGTTAATCCGTTGATTAAAAATTGCCTGTTTCTAATGCAACTTATTCGATGAAGGGTACGCTCAATTCCAGCACGATTTTCATTACTGAATTTACTAACTCGCTTTGTAACATAATCAATATCCTGCCAAGATACGACTTTTTGAGATAAATACTGAGGACCATTAAAAAATCGAGCTTCTGGACGGCGGCCCAAATCTAATACAATTTCAATTAATTGATCTTTAGAAGCATGTTGATTTAAATATTTTTGAAGAAAAAAAGGTAAACTTTTAATTAATTTTTCTAGATCATTATTTCGAATCATGCGATAAAAATTTCAAATAAATTATATATTTCATTTTAGTTTAAAACTAAATTAATCAATGAAAAATTATTTGAACCTTTTTGATTAATTTAGACTAAAATTTATTTTAATGATTCTAACAATAAACCTATCAAAAGTTTAACTAAAATTTGTCAATTCATTGAATGTTGACGTATCTAAAACTGCAATCTGTGATAACATTTTACGGTTCAAATCAATATTAGATTTTTTAAATTTATGAATTAATTGACTATACGATAAACCATTCACTCTTGATGCAGCATTTATTCGTGTTATCCAAATCTTTCTAAAAATTCGCTTTCTTTGTTTTCTACCAATAGATGAATAGCGTAGAGCTTTCATAACTTGTTGATTTGCTACACGAAAAAGAACTGAATGTGCACCACGATAACCACTTGCAAGTGATAAAATTTTTTTACGTCTTTTACGAGCTACATTTCCACGTTTAACTCTAACCATTTAACTTTTTATTAATAAGGTAACATTAATTTAATAGATTTACTATCACTAGTACTAACAACAATTGTTTGAGATAATTTTCGCTTTTGAGTATTTGATTTTTTTCTTAAAAGATGTCCTTTAAAAGCATGACGTCTTAAAAAATTATTATTTCCAGTTATTTTATAACGTTTAGAAGCAGCTTTTCGAGTTTTTAGTTTTAACATAAACTATTTAATTAGTTTTTTGAGAATAGAAAGTTTTAAAATACTGTTTTGATTTTAAAGGATTTGATTTTAGACTTTGTTCGTTTAATTTCCAATCGACAGGAAAAACTTGACCTGGATTTTCTTTTACATATTGAATTGACTGTAATGTACGTAGTAATTTATTTATACTTCTGCCACATAAAAAATTCTTAACTGTATAATATTGAATTATATCTTCTTTGTCAAGAATGAATAAACTAGGGAAAGAAAATTCGTTATCTATTAATAACTTATAATTATATTAATGACTTTTGTTAAATCAAAAATTAATAATAATTTCAATAATTTAACCCTGATTGACTATCTTTAAACACTCAATAGTACAAATGTGAAAAAGGACTATCACTTGCAATCGCTAAGACTTGTGTAAATAACTTTCTAGATTTATAAGTTTTATTACCAAAACTGTTTAATTCTGTAGGTGATTTTAAAGTAAAATTGGACGGATAAAAAATAAGAATAATAGACTTTTTTCCACGATAATCTGGTAATCTAATTTTTCCTAACCGTTTTTGAGAAACACTTAATATTAAAAAATTTGGAGCTATTTTTACAATTTTTGAAAAATTGATCCTAATCTTAATTAGCCATTAAAAACTTTCATTAAAAATAGTAACATAAAAAAGTAAAGTCATATTTAAGATATTTACTCTACTTTTCTAAAAACTAAGACTTCTTTTTTTCAAACTGAATTAAGATTCTTTTTTAGAATCATCTTCAGTCACTTCAATTAATTCATCAAGTGCGAAATTATTAGTATTAGTTCCACTATAATTTACATTATTAAATCGAACAACAACTGGGTAACGAATACCACTTTGATCAACAGTTGCTACAGTTCCTGTTTGGTTAAACCAATATGATTCCTTTCTTAAAATACGAACAGTTGAACCACGATTTATCATAAGTTACTAAAAATTAAATATATTATAAACTATTTGGTAGTTTATAATATATTTAACCATTTTTGACAATAAAATTTATTTGAAATTTTTTATTAATATACTTTAACTAAAAGATAAAAAATTATCATACATTAATTAGAGTTTATTAGCTTAATAAACTGTAAAATTTATAAGTCTTAGAATAACAGCAATTGATAAATCAGTTTTATGAAAATATTATAGCTTTGGTATTTCAAAACGGTACGTAATACCATATCAAACGTTTAATGGAATTTTACAATAAATTCACTATTTAAAAATATTATAAAAGATAGATATAAATTTTTGAAAATATTTCATCTTAATACTTTTTAAACTAATTTTGATGATAAAGAAGTTAAAAGATTAAAGCATATGTTATTCAGATATAGAATTCTAGGTTTTACCAATAGTCATATTTGTCTAAAATATTAGAAGTACTAGATAATGAAATTATTAGTAAAAAAAATTCGAAAATTGTTGGTTTCAAAATCTAAAAAATGTTAACATATATATGAGTTTAAACTTATATATATATATATATTAATTTATAAATAAAATGAATCAAAACACACTACAGAAGGTTCTCCTTGGTCTCTTCTTTTTAGCTTGTATTTTTATTGGTATTAAAAAAATTGATGGTGCAACTCTTATAAATACCAAAACCTCGACAAATAATAGTGAATTAAGTGTAAATGTCAGCAGTTCTAGAATGACTTATGGTCGATTTTTAGAATATTTAGAAATGGGTTGGGTGAAACAAGTTGATTTATATGATAATAGCCGAAATGCAATTGTTCAAGCTTCTAGTCCAGAACTTGGAAATCGTCCACAAGCAATTCGCGTTGAAATTCCTGTTGGATCATCACAATTAATTCAAAAGTTAAAGGAATATAACATTGACTTTGATGCACATCCGGTTGGACAAAAAAATATTTTTATAACAATTGCTAGTAATTTATTATTACCGTTAATTTTTATAGGTAGTTTAATATTCTTTTTCCAAAATTCAGAAAATTTTTCGTCAAGTTCTGGGTCATCACCAATGAATTTAGGTAATTCACCTGCTCGATACGATCAAAGTCCGGATACGGGTGTTTCTTTTAAGGATATTGCTGGAATTGATGAAGCAAAAGCAGAATTTGAGGAAATAGTTTCATTTTTAAAAGAACCTGATAAATATACTCTCGTTGGAGCAAAAATTCCTAAAGGAGTTTTGTTAGTGGGTCCTCCAGGTACGGGAAAAACTTTATTAGCAAAAGCTATTGCTAACGAAGCGAATGTACCATTCTATAGTGTAGCTGGTTCCGAATTCGTTGAAATGTTTATTGGGATTGGTGCGGCTCGTATTAGAGATTTATTTAACAAAGCTTCAGAAAATACACCTTGTATTGTTTTTATTGATGAAATTGATGCAGTTGGTCGAGAAAGAGGTGCTGGTATTGGTGGGGGAAACGATGAACGTGAACAAACTTTAAATCAGTTATTAACTGAAATGGATGGCTTTAAAGAAAATAAAGGGGTGATTGTAGTTGGTGCTACAAACCGTGCAGATATTTTAGATGCCGCACTGTTACGACCAGGCCGTTTTGATAGACAAATTACAGTTGGATTACCTGATCGATTAGGTCGAATTGGAATTTTAAAGGTTCATGCTCGAAATAAACCTTTAGAAGATGATGTGTCATTAGTAAAATTAGCAAATCGTACTCCCGGGTTTTCAGGAGCTGATTTAGCTAACTTATTAAATGAAGCGGCTATTTTAGCAACACGTTATAAAAAGAAAACTATCAGTAAGAATGAAGTAAATGAAGCTGCTGATAGAATTATTGGTGGGATTGCAGGAACAACCATGGAAGATAAGAAAAACAAAAAATTAATAGCCTATCATGAAGTTGGCCATGCAATTGTAGGATCAGTATTAAGAAATCATGATGAAGTAGAAAAAATAACTTTAATCCCGAGAGGGGGAGCAAAAGGTTTAACTTGGTTTACCCCAGACGAAGATCAAAGTTTACTATCACGTTCTCAGTTATTAGCACGTATCATTACAACTCTTGGTGGTCGTGTTGCAGAACAAGTGGTATTTGGAGATCCAGAAGTAACAACAGGGGCAAGTAATGATTTACAACAAGTGACAAATATAGCACGTCAAATGGTGACACGTTATGGAATGTCAAATATTGGTCCAATTGCACTTGAAGATGATAATAATGAACAAACGTTTGTCAGTATTCCAACAGGAACTGATTCTGATTATACAGAAACTATCGCTGATCGAATTGATAATGAGGTATGTAAAATCATTAATCATTGTGAAAAGAAAGCGACCGAAATTATCTTAGACAATCGAGTGGTTATTGATTTAATTGTTGAAAAATTATTAGATTCGGAGACATTAGATGGTGATGAGTTTCGTGAATTAGTTAAAGAATATACAATTATACCTACGAAAATTTAAAATTTCCAGATTCATAAATTAAAGTTTGTAAAATAAAAAAAATGGATAGGTTTTAACATTTTAATAAACTAAACTTCATCCTAAATATAGACTATTATAACAAGGTATATTAGTTCTTATTTCAATAATATTTTTAAGAATTTGAATTTTTCTTGACGTAATAGTCTTAGAATACATTGAATAATGTGATAATAGGTAATTCTATAGTTTCATAAAAATCTGTAAATCTATTTCAAGAAGATGATAGACCTATTTTACGGAAGTATAAATTCGAGGGAATAGACACTAAAGATTCTCACAAAGTTCAAAGAGGTGAAAAGTATTTATAAACCGTGAATCTTAAACAAAATCATGAACTTTAGAAAATTAATTTTATCTTTTATATATTGGTTTTAACAATGATTTTATATATACTTTTCATTGGTATTAGAAACTATTTAAGAAAATAAAGGAACTGATATAAAATCTAAATAAGAAAGATGTTGTTACTATTGTTCAATCTATTATATCCGAACAACAAATCACAAACATAAAATAAAAATAATTTTGTAATTCTCAAAAAAATTGGACCTAAATGTAACTTTCTACTAACGTTTATAAGGAGTTAAGATGATATACAACACTACAACACTGCTAGATTTTATGGAAATTCTCTATCCCAGGAGGAAGCGAAGAACAATCACAAATTAGTTATTACATATATTAGAAAAAAGGTGATAAAAGGAGTAATTGTTGTTTATATTAGTATAAAAATTTTTAGTAGACAAAACCTAGTTAAAGATCAAAGTCAGGATCAATTTGTAGCTATTATAACAAGTCCAATTATTGAAAGAGTGGTTTATAACCTTTAAATTTCGATTTTTAATGATTATTAACCCTCTAGTTCGTATATGAGTAATTTTGAACAACCTTCTATTTTTAAGCATTATTTATCTGATAGCTTTCAAGACACGATAACTTATAGCTCTCAAGAAACGGTAAATGAACTTCGAGCGAATAGTCGTTTTACTCAAGCGGTAAGGCTTTTTCTTCTTATTTGGGTGTTGCAACATCAAGATATAGACTTCCAGCCAATGCAAGCAGCTTCTTTTCCACATATTGAGTTCGCTCGTAATCTACTTTTCGGAAAACCAAAACCAAAACAACTGTCTTGTGGAAAATTAGCAAAATTTGATCAACAACAATTTGAAAAAGTTAATCCGTATATTTCAAAAGTGATAAGTAATGAAGACACAATATCTAGAATAAGTAAGTAGTATAGCACGCTTCAAAACTCTAAGTTGGGTTATATTGATAAGGCACTAGGTTTGATGGCATCGTGCTAGTAGCTTGCAAATAAAGCATATCATGAACTTTCTTACGAATTACAACCAGAATTTTATGGAATAATCAAAGATCAATTAAAAGCGATAGATAAATACGGAATAATCGGATATGTATAACGTAATAGGAAACTTCCATCTTCAAAATTCGTTAATACCTTTCATCAACATTTAAGAATTTTTTTCTCACAAAACAAATCTACGTTTAATTGGCACGGATCATATAGAAGGCAGCTTGCTATTGTTGTTCATAACGGTATATAGGAGAAGTGATGATATTCAAACCTCATAATAAACAACTTCGAGCGCCTAGTCATCTAGATACTAATCAATTAATACGATGTGAAGCGACAGGTGGTATAGGAGCCCAAGATATTAAATTAGCCCCTGGAATATTACCACCACCAAAATTAAAATAACTATGTTGTTAATATATGAACTATATGGATAAAAACTATAATAAAGAAAAGCATTATCAACTGTTAAAATATTCAGAAGATTTGAAAAAACAGGGCAAATCAATTCGAGAAAGGTTTATTTAAAACTTTTAAGTTATTCAGCTATGGCATATAGTCAATTAAACTGGGAAATCTAAACCCAGTATTTAGAAATTTTTAAAGAGTTTTTGAAAAACAAAATTACCAGTTTTAAATTTTGTAATATATTAAAAGAGAAACTTGAATTGAGTGAAAAATTATCGAATAATACGTTACAGTCTGATAACATTCACGAAAAAGCAAGTAAGTTTAAAGATTTTCTTGGCGATGTATTAATCTCTTATGAAGTATGTGATAGAAATCTTGAACTTTATAATTAAAATATTTTATCGTCCATGAAGAATAACCCAAATCATATAACAACCGATTAGTACCACAAGAACTTTATCACGTATATAGCAATTTTTAGTATTAATATTAATTTTTAAGATTACTAAAATATTAACTAATATTTTCTCGCATGTCAACTTAAATTGTCAACTTAAATAGAAAAGTTTTTATATTTTTAAAAATCACTCAATACATTCAATATCGTGGAATTGGGTTAATTTATCTAATGTTAATCTTTTCTATGATATTATCGAAATTTTAAAGTAGATAAGCCTTGCATTTTTGATAAAAATTTGGTAAGGTGTCGCTAGTAAAGGTTTCGATTTTCTAACTAAAAAGTTCGAGTCGGGATATAGCTCAGCTTGGTAGAGCACCTGCTTTGGGAGTAGGGTGTCGTAGGTTCAAATCCTACTATCCCGAATCTTACTTCTTTACTTAATTAATTAAATTAGTATAGTCTAAAAACAGTGTAGAAATAAAAATTTAAACTTTTTCTACTAAATAACAAAACCCACTTGGATAGTTTCTAGTGATTAGTATATTATCCTATCTAATTATGAAAGGAATTTAATAATGAACCTTAGTAAAGAAATTGCAACTCAATTTTATTCTAGTACTGAGGCTATTATAAAAAAAATAGCTGACTTCTTCGGGTATCCTGATAATCCAGGGATGCCATTTCGTACACAATTCTCGTATTTTGAACAGCAACGGTTTGATCAACTTCCAATGCACGATGTCCGATTCCCGCCAGAACCTGTTCCAGACAATATAGGCGAAGTTATATTTGGAGTATTACCAAAACTAGATTTGATTCAAAAAATATTTTATGAAAGTTCGACCGATGGATATTATAATTTTTACATTAAAGATTATAAAAATCTTTATTTTTTACCAGATTGGTTATCAAAAATAATTCAGTTACAATTTCATGTATGTTTAGATACTTCAGGGTTAGAGGCTATACGTGAAGTTGTCTTTATTTCTCTACTTGTTTATATAAATCTATTAAATTTAAGACTTGCTATGTATTGGTTTCTTAGTATTAATCCGTATACTTATCCATGGCTTATTTTAGTTTCTCTTGTTGATTGGACAGAAGAAGTGTTCCAAGGTCTAGTACCTGTAGTAGGTGGAATTAATCTAACAGCTAGTTTTTGGTTTACTATAATTGGGAAATGGGCGGATAGTTTAAATCATTTAGTGTTTACAATGCCTTTTTTACCAAGTGAAGCCCAACGTGGAGAAACTATTATGAATGGGGAAATGGTACCAATCTTAATGTTCCGCTTTTTTCCAATCTTATGGTTTAAAGAGGGAATTCCTAATGACATAAGAGAGTTTTGGTATTCACAAAGACCTGATATTTTAGAATTCATGCAAAAATCTTATGGACAGTTAAATATAACGTTGTTACCGGATTCTATAATAAATTCTCAGCATTTAGTAGATCCGAATAATTCCATCAACGTTGAAGAAGTTACTGATATAACTAAGAATATTTCTACACAAGTTTTATCAAATGCAAATGATGCATTACTTCCAATCACTGAATTTAACAATTATTTAATTCAACTGAATGATTCTTTTCATCATTTAGTTTTACCTTCTCTTAAATAAATGAATTTAACATTAATATATTTATCATTCTTAGCCTAGAAATTATCCACCTTTTGGATTAAGTTTTAATTTTAATTACTTTTGAATTCGTTGAAATTATGTTCTTTTTTTGAAGAGAACATAATTTTAAACAATCTCACTAAATTTAAGAAGAGAATATTGCTTTATTTTTATCCTGTATTTTTATAAGAGATTTTTTTAAAATCTTAACTCATAAAATTTGTAGTTATAATTTTAAAATTTTATTATTTTTTAAAGTTAATTTTATTTATATATATGGTTATCAATAATCAATAGTTGACTAAGTAGCTTGAGATCTAGCTTTATAAATAAATTTTGACGAAATACTGTCAAAAAAAATTCATGGAAATTTAAAGAGAGTTTGATCCTGGCTCAGGATGAACGCTGGCGGTATGCTTAACACATGCAAGTCGTACGAGAGTTTTTAACTCAAGTGGCGGACGGGTGAGTAACACGTAAGAATTTGCCTTTAGGAGGGGGACAACAATACCCCATATGCTTTCGAGTGAAATGGAATTTTCCGCCTAGAGAGAAGCTTGCGGCTGATTAGCTTGTTGGTAAGGTAATGGCTTACCAAGGCGACGATCAGTATCTGGTTTGAGAGGACGATCAGACACACTGGAACTGAGACACGGTCCAGACTCTTACGGGAGGCAGCAGTGAGGAATTTTCCGCAATGGGCGAAAGCCTGACGGAGCAATACCGCGTGAGGGATGACGGCCTATGGGTTGTAAACCTCTTTTTTCAGGGAGGAACAAAATGACGTGTACCTGAAGAATAAGCATCGGCTAACTCCGTGCCAGCAGCCGCGGTAAGACGGAGGATGCAAGTGTTATCCGGAATCACTGGGCGTAAAGCGTCTGTAGGTGGTCAAATAAGTCAACTGTTAAATCTTGAGGCTTAACCTCAAAATCGCAGTCGAAACTATTAGACTAGAGTATAGTAGGGGTAAAGGGAATTTCCAGTGGAGCGGTGAAATGCGTAGAGATTGGAAAGAACACCAATGGCGAAAGCACTTTACTGGGCTATTACTAACACTCAGAGACGAAAGCTAGGGTAGCAAATGGGATTAGATACCCCAGTAGTCCTAGCCGTAAACAATGGATACTAGATGTTGAACAGATCGACCTGTGCAGTATTAAAGCTAACGCGTTAAGTATCCCGCCTGGGAAGTATGCTCGCAAGAGTGAAACTCAAAGGAATTGACGGGGGCCCGCACAAGCGGTGGAGCATGTGGTTTAATTCGATGCAACGCGAAGAACCTTACCAGGGTTTGACATGATACGAATTTCTTTGAAAAAAGAAAGTGCCGTTTGGAACGTATACACAGGTGGTGCATGGCTGTCGTCAGCTCGTGTCGTGAGATGTTGGGTTAAGTCCCGCAACGAGCGCAACCCTTGTTTTTAGTTGCCTTTTATGGAACTCTAGAAAGACTGCCGGTTATAAACCGGAGGAAGGCGGGGATGACGTCAAGTCAGCATGCCCCTTACACCCTGGGCTACACACGTGCTACAATGGGCGAGACAATGAGATGCTACTCTGTGAAGACACGCTAATCTATAAACTCGTTCTAAGTTCGGATTGTAGGCTGCAACTCGCCTACATGAAGTTGGAATCGCTAGTAATCGCTGGTCAGCTATACAGCGGTGAATTCGTTCCCGGGCCTTGTACACACCGCCCGTCACACCATGGAAGCTGGTTATACCCGAAGTCGTTACTTTAACCTTTTTGGAGGAGGATGCCTAAGGTAGAATTAGTGACTGGGGTGAAGTCGTAACAAGGTAACCGTACTGGAAGGTGCGGTTGGATCACCTCCTTTTAAAATTAAAAAATCAAAAATTGATTTAATATGAATAATCTTTTGGTCGATAAAAATTCCTAAAGGGCTATTAGCTCAGTTGGTTAGAGCGCACCCCTGATAAGGGTGAGGTCTCTGGTTCAAATCCAGAATGGCCCAACGGGGGTATAGCTCAGTTGGTAGAGCACCGTCTTTGCACGGCGGCTGTCAGCGGTTCGAATCCGCTTACCTCCACATGAAAAATACAATTATTTTTTCAGGATACAAAAAAAAATGTCTTAAATTCAAGGAATTAAGAGTTTATGGGGAATACCTTGGCATTCAGAAGCGATGAAGGACGTGGTTACCGGCGAAACGCTTCGGTGAGTTGGAAACAAGCTATGATCCGGAGATCTCCGAATGAGGAAACTTAACTAAATTACTACTTATTGAATTTATAAATAAGAAAGAGCGAACCTAGGGAACTGAAACATCTTAGTACCTGGAGGAAAAGAAAGTAAAAACGATTCCCTTAGTAGCGGCGAGCGAAATGGGAACAGCCTAAACTTAATCATGAATTAAGGGTAGTGGGACAATTACAAATGATTAAACGTGACAATTAGATGAATAGAGTTGGAATACTTAACCATAGAGAGTGATAGTCTCGTAATCGAAAATTGAAACAATCAAATTGAATCCCAAGTAGCATGGAGCACGTGAAATTCCGTGTGAATCAGCGAGGACCACCTCGTAAGGCTAAATATTCCTGAATGACCGATAGTGAAATAGTACCGTGAGGGAAAGGTGAAAAGAACCCCGGGAGGGGAGTGAAAAGAACATGAAACCATAAACTTACAAGCAGTAGGAGGACGACTAAAACGTCTGACTTCGTGCCTGTTGAAGAATGAGCCGGCGACTTATAGGTAGTGGCAGGTTAAAGCAGAGAATGCTGAAGCCATAGTGAAAGCGAGCTTGAATAGGGCATATGTCACTAGTTATAGACCCGAACCCGGATGATCTAACCATGGTCAGGTTGAAGCTTAGGTAATACTAAGTGGAGGACCGAACCGACTGATGTTGAAAAATCAGCGGATGAACTGTGGTTAGGGGTGAAATGCCAATCGAATTCGGAGCTAGCTGGTTCTCCCCGAAATGCGTTTTGGCGCAGCGATAAATGTTTTAATTTAGGGGTAAAGCACTGTTACGTATGCGGGCTGGTAATTCGGTACCAAATCGTTGCAAACTAAGAATACTAAATGAAAAGTTTATCAGTGAGACTGTGGGGGATAAGCTTCATTGTCAAGAGGGAAACAGCCCAGAGCACCAGTTAAGGCCCCAAAATAATTGCTAAGTGGTAAAGGAAGTGGGAGTGCATAAACAATCAGGAGGTTTGCCTAGAAGCAGCAATCCTTTAAAGAGTGCGTAATAGCTCACTGATCGAGTAAACCTGCGCTGAAAATGTACGGGACTAAGTAATTTGCCGAAACTGTGCGATATATTTTATATATCGGTAGGGGAGCGTTCTGTTGTAGATTGAAGTATTAGCGTAAGCGGATATGGACGAAGCAGAAGTGAGAATGTCGGCTTGAGTAACGAAAATATAGGTGGGAATCCTATACCCCGAAAACCCAAGGTTTCCTCCGGAAGGCTCGTCCGCGGAGGGTAAGTCAGGACCTAAGGCGAGGCTGAAAAGCGTAGTCGATGGATAACGGGTTAATATTCCCGTACCATTATTTATTGATATCGAGGGACGGAGAAGGCTAAGCTAGCCGGATGTTGGTTACCGGTTTAAGCGTTCAAGATGTAGAGAAACGGAGAAAACGTTTTGAGTTGAGGCGTGAATACAAGATGCTACGGCATTGAAGTAGTGTATGTCATACTTCCAAGAAAAGCTCGCAATGTTAGAAATATTTTAGAAATATTAGAAATAAATAATGCCTGTACCATAACCGACACAGGTGGGTAGGTAGAGTATACTAAGGGGCGCGAGATAACTCTCTCTAAGGAACTCGGCAAAATGACTCCGTAACTTCGGGAGAAGGAGTACCTTATTTTATAAGGTTGCAATAACAAGATCCAAGCAACTGTTTATCAAAAACACAGGTCTCCGCTAAGTCGTAAGACGATGTATGGGGGCTGACGCCTGCCCAGTGCCAGAAGGTTAAAGAAGTTGGTTAGCATTCGCGAAGCTGATAACTGAAGCCCTGGTGAACGGCGGCCGTAACTATAACGGTCCTAAGGTAGCGAAATTCCTTGTCGGGTAAGTTCCGACCCGCACGAAAGGCGTAATGATTTGGATACTGTCTCGGAGAGGGGCTCGGTGAAATAGACTTGTCTGTGAAGATGCGGACTACCTGCACCTGGACAGAAAGACCCTATGAAGCTTTACTGTAACTTGAAATTGAAATTGGACTTTATTTGCGCAGTATAGGTGGGAGGCATTGAAACTATTCTTGTGGGAATATTGGAGCCATTAGTGAGATACCACTCTTATAATGTTAGATTTCTAACTTTGAATCATTATCTGGTCAAAGAACAGTTTCAGGCGGGCAGTTTGACTGGGGCGGTCGCCTCCCAAACGGTAACGGAGGCGTACAAAGGTTTCCTCTGAACGGGTAGAAATCGTATCTAGAGTATAAAGGCAAAAGGAAGCTTGACTGTGAGACCTACAAGTCGAGCAGGGACGAAAGTCGGTCTTAGTGATCTGACGGTGCTGAGTGGAAAGGCCGTCACTCAACGGATAAAAGTTACTCTAGGGATAACAGGCTGATCTCCCCCAAGAGTTCACATCGACGGGGAGGTTTGGCACCTCGATGTCGGCTCATCGCATCCTGGGGCGGTAGTACGTCCCAAGGGTTGGGCTGTTCGCCCATGAAAGCGGTACGCGAGCTGGGTTCAGAACGTCGTGAGACAGTTCGGTCCATATCCGGTGTAGGCGTTAGAATATTGAGAGGAGCCTTCTTTAGTACGAGAGGACCGAGAAGGACATACCTCTGGTGTACCAGTTATCGTGCCAACGGTAAACGCTGGGTAGCTATGTATGGAGAGGATAACCGCTGAAAGCATCTAAGTGGGAAGCCCACCTCAAGATGAGTATTCTCATCACGTAAGTGAGTAAGGTCACGGTAAGACTAACCGTTTGATAGGCATTAAGTGTAAGTATAGTAATATATGTGCTGAGATGTCCTAACAGACCGAGGACTTGAATTTTTTTCCATCTTTACGATTAATTTTTTAAATTATCGTAAAGATTTTTGCTTTGGTGTTTCTAGTGTACTAAGCGGAACCACACTGATCCATCCCGAACTCAGTTGTGAAACGTTATAAATCGACGACAATACTTGGAGGGGGACCTCCTGGAAAGATAGTTCAATGCCAAAGTTTTTAAATCTTAAATTCCTTCTTAAATCTAAAAGATTCTTTATAGTTTGGAGGAATAATTTTAATTCAATAGTTGCTCTTTTGTTCATCTTTAAAAATTAAAATCGAGTTCTTTAATCTAATAAAAATATCGAAAAGTAATAACTAGATTTCTAATAAATATTAAAAATTTCATATATAATACTAATGTACAATAATATCATGATATAGTAATATTATTTTCTGTATTTCAATTTTTAATATTTATAAAGGACTATCATTTATGGATACTCGTTTACTAGTAATCGCTGCTCCAGTATTAGTAGCAGGATCATGGGCTTTATATAACATAGGTCGTTTAGCTCTCCAACAGATTCAACGTTTATCACGTTAAGTTAAATAATAGGAAACCATGATAGAAAAAAGTCGAACTGTATTTGACTTTTAGACAAATTTCTTATAAACTATAAGAAAATAAATAGTTATAGAATTTCAAACTCATGGCAGTACCGAAAAAACGAACATCAAAATCTAAAAAAAATGCTCGTAAGGCAAACTGGAAAAGAAAAGGATATAAAGAAGCTCAAAGATCTTTATCATTAGCAAAATCAATGTTACGCGATAAAACTACAAGTTTTATCTACAGTTTCTATCTCGATGAATAAATCTTTAAAATTTCTTTAAAGATTTATTTACTCTGATTGTGAAAATAATTTAATCTTAGTAAGCGGATGTGGCGGAATTGGTAGACGCGCTAGTTTTAGATTCTAGTAACTTTAGTTGTGAGGGTTCAAGTCCCTCCATCCGTAATATTTTCAATGAAATAATAATTTAATTTTAATTCTAATAATTAATACGATTTCTTAAACAATGAGACTTCCTTTCACTTTACAACAGTTACGTATACTAAAAGCGATTGCCACAGAAAAAAACTTTACCAAAGCTGCAGAATTAATAAGTAAGTATAGAAAAGATGAAGGTTTGAAACAAACACCTTTCAGACTAAAGTAAATCAATGAACCTCCCGAGATAAGTTATAAATTATCGAAAATTTATTATCTACCTTTCTCGAATGAACCAAATTTTATATATCAAAGTTTGATTGTGAAATTAATTCGAGAGTCTCATAACGAAAAGGAATTTAAAGAAGTATAAGAAAAACTATAAAGGAGTTTCTATCAACTTACAAAAGCACTTTTCTATATTTTTAAAAGAGTAAACTTTACTTTTTCAATCCTTAATAAAACTTGTCCATCAACTGCTTTCACATTTGATTCTATATTTTCAAGGCTGAAAATAATTGTGATCTTCTGTTCTTTCTTAATAGTAATAATAAGATGATTTGACTTAATTATTTTTTATTAAAGACTATTATTAATTTTCTAATTCTCTCCTTTAAAATCTTAGTATTTATATTTCATCGTCATTACAAAAGATTATTTTTTACTAGTCCGCATAAAATTCTTATATCTTTAAAAATCAATAAAATCAAAATATTTTTTAGTAGAATACTAAAATAGAATATAATTTTTATTGGAGAAGTCTAATGGATTGGAATGGAATTCAAAATTTTTCATCAAATCTTGTTTTTGGTATTTTACTATTTGCGATGATAAGTTATTGGATTAATTTATCATTTTTTAGTGAAACAAACCAACTAGCAAAAATCGGTAACTTTAGTACTCTTTTCGCAAATATTTTATTATTTTTTATCCTTTGTTCTCGTTGGATTGTAGCTGGATATTTTCCACTGAGTAATTTATATGAATCATTATTATTTTTAACTTGGAGTTTATTATCAATCTATTTGTATATTGAATTAAAAACAAGAAGTAAATTAATTGGTGCAATTTTAATTCCTGTTGCATTGTTAATTAATGGTTTTGCAAATTTAACTTTGTCACCTGAAATGCAAAAATCAAGTCCTTTGGTTCCCGCTTTACAATCAAATTGGTTAATGATGCATGTTAGTATGATGTTACTAAGTTATGCAACTTTAATTATTGGATCATTACTATGTCTTTTATTTTTAGTTATTTCTAAATATAAGGATATAGACTTAAATCTTATTGATACATCATCTTTACCATTATATAATATAATGGTAGATTATTATGAGGTTAAACGATTATCATCTTCCAATGAGATGGCAGAACTTGGAAAATTAAAACTATTGCAAAGTTTAGATAATTGGAGTTACCGAATTATTGGTTTGGGATTTCCCTTTCTAACAATTGGAATTATTGCGGGAGGAGTCTGGGCAAATGAAGCATGGGGGTCTTATTGGAGTTGGGATCCAAAAGAAACCTGGGCGTTAATTACTTGGCTTATCTTTGCAACCTATTTACATGCAAGAATTACTAAAGGTTGGGAGGGTAAAAAAACAGCTATTTTAGGAAGTTTAGGATTTTTTGTTATTTGGATATGTTATTTAGGAGTAAATTTCTTAGGAAAAGGATTACATAGCTATGGATGGTTGTCATAAAAAATAAAAGAATTTAGAAATTTTAGATTCTTTTATTTTTCATTCTATATCTATAACATATAATTTAATATGCTAAGCCTAAACTTCTTGTTGTTTCTGCGCCTAAATAAACACGAACACTTAAAAAATCTGTAGGACAAGCTGTTTCACATCTTTTGCAGCCGACACAGTCTTCAACACGTGGAGAAGAAGCAATTTGACCAGCCTTACAACCATCCCATGGAACCATTTCCAATACATCAGTAGGACAAGCTCGAACACATTGTGTACAACCAATGCATGTGTCATATATTTTAACCGTATGAGACATAAGTTTTATATAATTTTAATAATTACTATATTAAATTATAGCTTATTTTATTTTAAATAAATAAAAATTTAATATAGTAATTACTAACGACTAAAGTTACCCAGTATTTTAACCTAGTTTATCGAATACTTCTATAATGCTTATTCATTAATGTATTATGTTATCTTCATAATCGTAACAGTTATTAGAAACAAAATTTTAAATCTTCTTTTACAGTTTATTCATTGACATATAGACTGTAACTAAAGCGTCTGGTCGTACTGTGCAACATTCATTTTACTAAATAAAGAAAGAAAATAATCACATTATAATTCTAATTGACATTAAGAGTTAGTTCAAAGTAAAATATCTATAATCTTGAAGAACTAAAAAACTATGTTACTAACAAGAAAATATGAAATCATGGTTCTTTTAACAGAAGAGTTTAATGATAGTGAACTAAAAATGTGGGTATTTAATTATGCTAAAAGTTTAAGAAAATTTAATGTATGTGATATTTCGGTAATTTCTCGTGGAAAACATAATTTGGCTTATTCCATTAAAAATAAAATGAGAGGGAACTATATTCAATTAAATTTTTCAAGCATGCCAAGATATATCAGTAATTTTTCAAATTCTTTAAAACTAGATTCAAATGTTCTAAGGTTTATAGTTTTAAATAAATTATTAGAATAAAAATTATAATGCAAATAATTTTGTCAAAAATTATTTGTATTTTGAAAAAAGCTATGTTAAGATATAATTAATTACTATATCCTCAGTAGCTCAGTGGTAGAGCAATCGGCTGTTAACCGATTGGCCGTAGGTTCAAGTCCTACCTGGGGAGTATTCTAAAAAATAAAAACAAATAATGAAAAATTTTGATAAGTTAAAAATTGGAGATAAATACTTTAATTCACGTTTAATGTTAGGAACAGGAAAATACAGAGCTATTCCTGACGCAATTGACAGTATTAAAAATAGTGATTGTGAAATTGTAACTGTTGCGATTCGTCGATTACCAACTAACTTAACAGATGACACAACCAGTTTTTTAAATCATTTAAATTGGAAAAAATTATGGTTACTTCCAAATACAGCAGGTTCTCAAACTGCAGAAGAAGCAATTCGAATGGCATTTTTAGGACATGAATTAGCTTCTCAACTAGGACAAGAGGATAACTTTTTTGTTAAACTAGAAGTAATTTCAGATCCAAAGTATTTATTACCTGATCCGATTGGGACATTAAAGGCAGCAGAGTTTTTAGTTAAAAAAGGATTTACAGTTTTACCTTATATAAATGCTGATCCAATGTTGGCATTACATCTTGAAGATTTAGGATGTAAAACAGTGATGCCTTTAGGTTCACCAATAGGTTCCGGACAAGGACTGAACAACTTAGCAAATATTCAAATTATTATCGAAAATTCCAATATACCAGTAATCGTTGATGCAGGTATTGGAACCCCAAGTGAAGCAACAACTGCCATGGAGTTGGGAGCTGATGCTGTATTGTTAAATACGGCCATTGCTCAATCAAAAAATCCTTCACAAATGGCATATGCTATGAATTTAGCAGTTAAAGCTGGTCGTCTAGCTTACTTGTCTGGTCGTATGGACAAAAAATATTATGCTAGCTCAAGTTCACCTCTAAAGCAGATTAGTAAATAATTATAAATAGAGAAAAAGTTTAGTAATTCTTATTAATGGATTATTCGGTTCTTAAAGAACTTTAAATACTGAATAATCCATCTTTTAGCTCTATTTTATTTCCCTTTTTTATTTTTTTTTATTTCTACCAAATATTCCAAAAAGTCCTCTTCTTTTCTTTCTATTTTGTTCTTCTTCTATTTCTATAGTTGTCTCTTCTTCTGGTTGAAGTCTATCTTCTTCTTCTATTTCAGCTTTCTCTTTTATTTCGTAATCATTTACTATTTCTGAAAGCTCTTTTAATTTTGTGTCTTCGTCATTCTTTACAAATTTACTTTCTTCGACAAATTTATCTTTTTCTATAAACTCACCTTTACGTTCTATCTTATTTCTTAAATTTGGATGATAATTTTTATCAATTTCGCCTGAATCTTCTTCTTTAGATTCAAGAAGATATGGATCAACCTGACTAAAATCGATTTTAACATCAATATCATTTGTAAACTCAAATAATGATCCCTCAACCTTTCTTCGAGTCATAAAAATTCGAGTTTTTGGATATAAAGTCTTAGATAAACATTCTTCCGCAAGTGTATCTTCTAAATAGCGCATTATTGCCCGGCGTAATGGACGTGCACCATATAGAGGATCATATCCTTCATCTGTTAATAAAGCTTTAACTGAAGTATCAACTACTAGATCAATCCCTTTGTCTTTTAATCGATTTTCAACTTGTTTTACTAACAATTCACAAATTTGCCAAATATCATAACGTGTTAAATGATTGAAGACAATTATTTCATCAATACGATTTAAAAATTCAGGACGGAAAAAGTCTTTTAATTCATCATTTACTAATTTAGTAACTCTTGCAAACAACTCGGGATCGGTGATTGGTTCCGGAACAGGTTCCCAACCAAGAGCAGCTTCTGGAGTAATTCGCACTTTACGTTCTCCCAATTCTGATTTTGGTTTAATACCACTCTCACGCTCAATAATTTTTGCTCCCAAATTTGTGGTCATAATAATTAAAGTATTTGTAAAATCAATTACTCGACCTTTTGAATCTGTCAGTCGACCGTCATCTAAAATTTGTAATAGTAAATTGAATACATCTGGATGTGCTTTTTCAACCTCATCTAATAATACAACAGAATATGGTTTAGAGCGAACCGCTTCTGTTAATTGACCGCCTTCATTATACCCTACATAACCAGGTGGTGAACCAATTAATTTTGCAACTGTATGTTTTTCCATATATTCTGACATATCTAATCGAATCATACTTTCTTCACTTCCAAACATATAATCAGATAATGCTTTTGTTAATTCTGTTTTTCCAACACCTGTTGGACCTGCAAAAATAAAGCTTGCAATTGGTCGATTTGGATTTCTTAACCCAACTCTTGCTCGACGAATCGCTTTTGAAACAGCAACAACTGCATGTTTTTGACCAATAATTCGCTCATGAATAGTTTCTTCCATTTTTAATAATCGTGCAGATTCTGAACCTGTGATTTTAGTTACAGGAATTCCAGTCCAATTTGAAACAACATCTGCCACATCAGTCTCTGTTACTTTATCTACATCTTTACGGCTAAAACCACGAGCTTCATTAGTCAATGATGATTGTTTCATAATTCGAATATGTGTTCTAAGCTCCATTTCATGATCTAATAACTGTTTAGCAGTTTCAAAATCATGCTCTTTAATACAATTTTCTTTATCTTTAATTGTTTCTTGTAACTCACTCATCATACTTCTTAATCCTTCAGGTAGTCGTCGATTTTCTAAACGAACCCGTGCCCCAGCTTCGTCTAAAACATCGATAGCTTTATCAGGTAAATATCTATCAGCAACATATTTTCCAGAAAGAATCGCTGCTTGTTCTAAAGCCTTATCACTATAACTTAAAGTATGATGTTGTTCAAATTTTGAACGTAAACCACGCAAAATTTCAATAGTCGTTCCTACACTTGGTTCTTCAACATGAACAGGTTGAAAACGTCTTTCTAATGCAGGATCTCGTTCAATATATTTTCTATATTCATCATTAGTAGTTGCACCAATACATCTAAACTTACCTCGTGCTAAAGCAGGTTTTAAAATATTTGCTGCATCCACAGCCCCTTCCGCTGCTCCTGCTCCTACTAGTGTATGAATTTCATCAATTACAATAATAACAGCTGAATCATTTTGAGCCTCTTCTACTATGCGTTTTAAACGCTCTTCAAATTCACCTCGATATTTAGTACCAGCTAAAATTGAACCAAGATCCAGTGCCATAATTAAACTTCCATCTAAAAAGTCTGGCACCTTTTCAGTTAATATCAATTGTGCTAAACCTTCAGCAACAGCCGTTTTTCCTACACCAGGTTCGCCAATAAGAACAGGATTATTTTTAGTTCGTCTAGCTAAAACGGCAATAACATCGTCAATTTCTTTTTCCCGACCAATAACTGGATCTAGGTTTCCATCAACAGCTTCTTTTGTAATATTTTCAGCATATTCATCTAAAGTTGGTGTTGGGCTACCTTTTTTTTCTCGTTCAAGTAAGAATTTTTCAGCTTGTGTTAAAGGCCGCAAAATTTCTTCTTGTGTTTCTTCGATATACATTAAAATTAAATTCCGTAATTTATGAATATCAACGTTTAATTTATCCAAAGTTCGCATTGCTACACCATCTGATTCAGCAATAAGCGCTAATAATAGATGCTCTGTTCCAACAAAATTTTGACCTAAATCTTTACCTTCGTGCACAGCCATTTCTAGTACTCTTTTTGCTCTAGGAGTAAATGGAATTTCTGATGCAACAAATCCTGTCCCACGACCAATATATAATTCAATTTCTTTCCGTGCTTTCTTTAAAGTCACTTTTAATTTTTTTAAAGCTCGTGCACCAATACCATGTCGTTGACCTATTACACCTAATAATAGTTGCTCTGTTCCAACAAAATTGTGTCCCATTCGTCTTGCTTCCTCTTGAGATAACATAATGACTTTAATTGCACCTTCTGTAAATTTTTCAAACATGAGCGCTCCCTAATAAATTAATAAATGGAAAGTTTCTTAGTCTATTCACCTTACTTCCTATTATACACTAATTTAATAATTAATAATTAATAAAGTTATTTAAAATTTTTAATCTAAATTTTCTACTGTAAAAACTAAAATTGGGTATAATGTCCTAGATAAGTTCTTTAATCTTAGATTATGGCGGTATGGCCAAGTGGTAAGGCAGTGGATTGCAAATCCTCTATCCCCAGTTCGAATCTGGGTGCCGCCTAAAAACTTAAACTATACTATTGCTTCTGAATAGAATTAACTCTAGAATAGCAGCATGAATAGTCTTGAATTAAAATCGACTTAGGGGATGTGGTGAAATTGGTAGACACGACGGACTTAAAATCCGTTGCCTAGTGATAGGCGTGAGGGTTCAAGTCCCTCCGTCCCCATAAACTAAATTAACAAACGTAATTATAAGTATACCCTATTTTTATAGTAAGATGAATCGAAATGAATCGAATATTTTTATGGAGGGGATCAGAGAATCAAATATGCTCTGAGAGGTCATTTTTGATAGATTTAAGGGCACTTTATAGTACGAGTATGTATTTTACTATTAGGTTATACTCTTTTGATTCGAAAATAGTATTTTGAGGAATGAAGGTGAAAAATAAAAGAATTTGGTTGAAAAAATTGGCCTAATAGTAGAGTTATAAAAGATTTAAAAATTAAGCGTATGGAATTGGAAAGTTTATTTTCGTAATAATAAATAAATCAAATTACCTAAACTTCATTTTTAACAATTTTCATAAATCTCTGTAACGAGATGGATCGCTAAACCGATAGTAACCGGATTTGGGCTTATTAATGAACAGACAATTGCTGAACCAGCCGCGACACAATATGCGATTAAACGTATAGGTAAAGGAGCATAACAATCTAGTACAGTTAAGGTAATGTTTTTTGTTATTATTAATGGGTTTGTTAAATTAGTAATATTAACTCCATTTTTTATTAGTCTTAATGTTTGTTCACCAGGAAATAAGTAAGTGGCGCCTGTTGTAATTAAATTTAACATGTTAATGTTATCCTCCTGTAATTGTTAGAATTATTTGTACCAATTATGAGTCTCTTAATGGTGACAACTTAATAGCCATACCAATGGATATTGAAATGAGTATTTTTGAAATCATAAATCAATTTTTAAAAAATTTATACTTTGCAATACTTATAATATTCGATCCACTTATACTTTGTCAAAGGTTAACTATTAAAATATTGCCTATAAATCAAGGTAAATTAACTTTAAAAACTGACACATCCTACGACATCAGCATCTTAAGATGTCGAAACCCCCATAAAAATCAGTTTAGCATACGCTATGACACGGTGTCAATAAATATAAAAATAAAAAATTTTTAATTATAGAAGTTTATAATTAAACTTCTATAATTAAAATATTAAATGTATGGTTACCCTTCAACTATGGCACTGCAACATTCAAAGGCTCCTACAGCGAAATTAGTATCACCTGTGACACACACCGCTCCAGCACAAGCAAGAGCTACCGAATATAGGAGTAGATATTTGATAACTGGGGGCGTGCAATCTATAACTATGCCTTTAACCCCAGCGACTAAAGCTTTAGTCGGACTTGTCACGTTGTAGACTTTAACGCATGTTCTAGCAAACCCATAGGCTGAACCAGCCACTGGGACGAATGAAGTAACTGTTTTTAGAGCTGTGTTTACAATCATACTTTAACTCCTTTTTATTATTTTTATTAATTATTTTAATATTCGAAAAATAATTCCACGGAACAACCATGTTGCACCTTTAAATAAACCAGGATTAATTCCACTTGTAGCAGGATTTACTGCTAAACCAATACCTAAAGCTGACATTAATAGTATTAATAATTGACTTGTCATATGATTTTTACTAAAGATTTAAATTGATATTTTTTTAAATAGTACCTTTAAACATATAAAAAAGCAATACTAATTTTTAATTTTTAGCCTCCTTAGCATTAACTGAAGGCATATTAAAACAATCTTTAACAGAGTAAACTTTAAAATCACTTTTATTAAGAGACGAAGCTTCAATAAATTTTTGATTTCTTTCACGACCACTCACAGTTGTCGAATAGTATATAAATTGCCCAGCCAACACAAGTGATGGCTGTAATATCACGTTTTTCTAACGATTCAACACGACTGAGAGCCAAGATAATGCATATAGCAATTAAACATCCAATATAGTTTGTTTTCATAAAATAATTATTTAAATAAGTAAAAACTTGTTAAAAAATACAGAAATTAATAAAAAACTAAAATTTGCTAAAAAAGTTCTTGAATAGTACTGGTTTCATACCTGTTGTATCAATAATACTTATCACTTAGGTTTCAAACTTAAAAACAAGTGAATTATAAACTATCACCTCCCTATTTTTATAGGGCACCACAATTGCATTAACAATACACTACATGTCCAAAATTTGCAACTAATTCTACTAATAATTGTTAAGTACTCTTTAGCTCATCTTTATTATCTATCAAACCCCGGTATTTTTCTGGCATTTCTTTAATTACCTCTTTTACCTGCTCATTTCTTAGTAATTCTTCAAAATTAAGAATTACCCGACTGAAATGACCGGGATAAAAATCAGATTTAGGAATCGAGAATAGCTTTTCCCTTTCACATTGTTGAAAATTATCTACAGGGCTGATATGAATGTTAGAATCAATTGAATTCTTTGTCTTTAATAATTCTTTGGAAATTACTCTCTCTATACATCGGGATGTTGTCAAAGCTGTAGTTTGTAAATAGACATTCCAATACGGAATCCCCCGTGAGTCACGCTCCAATTGCCCATCAAAATTTTTAATAGAGATTAGTCTACCCCGATCTGTGATTCTTAAATTATATAAAATCGTTTCTAAAATTTTTTGCGAGACAAAATTCGAAGTGAGTAAAAGATCAACCAAACTAATAGTGGACATTGTCCATAAAATTATTTTTGATCCAACTGAACCTAGGGTAATTACCATATAAAAATAACGTTGACGATTCATTTTGAATACCTTTTTTTGATCTTTCATAAAAAAATTATTAATTAAATATACTTTTTCTGATTAGTATAATCATATTATTATGAATAATAAAATCAGTTATAAATTAGGTATTAATCCTAGAAAAGCGATCCTGACGTTCCTTTTCCCCCATTTCACTCACGTAACTTGAAGTTGCATTCAAGCTGCGATGCCCGATGGTTTGACGAACAAATTCAATATCTTTGGTGTCCTTCCATAATTGAGAAATATAACCAATTCGAAAACTATGGCTTGTAATATTTGGTTTTGACGGAAGAAAATTTGAAACGGAATGCGTCACTTTATTGACATCCATAGTAATTGTTTCTCGCCGAAGCTTTTGATTCGGTTTTCGATCTGAGGTAAAGATATGGGAATCCTTATCTTTCATCAGAAACAAAAACTCAAAATCTCTTTTTCGAGCCTTTACTATTTTTTTTCCTTCCGAAGTTAAAAAAGCTTTATGATTGGCAGGACCTCTTTTCAATCGATCAATCGAAATCCACCCTTCTTTTATCAAAGTTTCTAGTTGCCCCACCTTCAATGATAAAAGTTCACCGATCCGAATTCCTGTCACTGTAAGCAAACAAATTGCAATTCTTGTTCTTGTAGCTATATAAGTTGGTCCTTCACTTTCTTTCATTAGCAGATTGTAGATTTCCAAATTAATTGGATCACGTTTGGGTAAGCGTTTTCGCTTGGCCCATTTTTTTTGACGTGCAGCTTTCTCTTCTCGCTCTTTTTTTATCGTATTTAATTCCTTAAGAACGTCGTCTAATTGCTCCTTCAATTGGTCGTTTGACTGTAAAAGTTCTTCGTTTCGTAAGGCTAATCCGATAAAACCTTTTCGAAGATCGTTTAGGATAACCTCCAGTTTGTTAGAATTGTTTTCTTGTCCTTTTACTAGAAGGTCTAGTTTAGATTCCACTTCTAAAATTAATTGATTATTTTCTTTGTTAATTTTTTGTATTTGATTTTTCTTCCCCATTTAAATATTTGAATTATTAAACTTTTTAGATCAGTAAAAGTGTGTTAAATTTTTCTCCTTTTTTGATTAAATTGAGAAAGTTAAAAATGATCCGACTTTAAATAAAAAGTCGGACCATTTTTAACTTTCTCATAGCATGTTTCGAAACATGCTCTTAATTTCTTAATTTCTCTAAATTTTCATAAAATATTAAGTATTTAATTCTTCGATTTAGTTGTTTAGGATTTAATTTATCCTGATCTAAATCTTGAATATGATTATTTTTATGAACAAATCGTATTTTGCTTTGAATAATTTCTTCTTGAACAACTTCTTGAATTAAGAAGATCAAATCTTGTTTAACTTTAACAATTTTTTTATTTGAAAGTTTAATCTGTTCAAGAAAATCAGATAAATAAAATATTTTTTTTGTACCTTTAACCGATATAGCCTTTATTAGTTGTAGTTTTAAAATACAATCCGCTTGATTGTTATAATTTTGAAAAGATTTTGATAAGAGAAACGGATAAGCATACTGATTTAAATCTTCAATAATATAAACTAGAACAAATCAACGATTAGATTTCTTGTATACACCCGAATGGAGAAAAGTTGTAAAGATGCGAAATGTCCCATCTTCGAATTGTTCAATGATAGAATCCAACTTATGCAACTGTCTAAAATATTCTAGAATATTTAATCGTTGATTTTGGTTTTGCTTTATTCCAATAAAATTCATAAAATCCTTCAGAGGAAAGTTATAGATAAAATACCTTCGTCCTTACTAAAAAATATTGTGAACAATCTTGATTCTTCAAAGTTTGAATAAAATTCAAGAACTGAAGTAGATGATACAATCTTTCATGATCCTGGATTTCAGTCTCTAAAAAATATTCCGTGGCTAAGATAAAATTGATATCCTTTTGGTTTTGAGCATACTTTCGAAGAAAATCAATCAACCAGCTTACGAAAGAATTATCCAATGGAAAAAATAATTTGGCATACTGAAAATAATATTGAGTCAATTGAGACTCAAAAAAATTGAATTGAGAAGAAAAGAAAGCGGTTTGAAGATATTCTAATGCTAACTTCTTTAACTCTAATTCGAATCTAATCATAGTAAAAGTTTCATAGACGCGGAAATAGCGTGAATTGGAACGCTTATTGATTCCTAAAATTCTCCCCTTGCTATTATTGATTAGTTTAGTGTTACGCGTCCGTGTAGAATCATGTATTTGTCTCCGGGAATCCATTAAAAATTGATCGAACTTTTCGGGATTAAAAGAAGATGTTTTTTTCAAATCGTAACATAGATCAAGACGCGTTAAGCTCAAAGAAGTTCTCGGAAAGAATCTCCAATCAAGCTGCTGCGACTTAAGAAGTTGGTAGAATTTTTGCCCACTTTTGCCTGGAAATTCAATCACAATTCGATTCCAATAGTTGAGTCTAATAATTGTAGTATCCTTAGTTGTAAAATCTTGAAATAAAGTTCGGTTAAGTTTCCTTGTATTGCCTTCGCTTAAGAAACAATTGAAGCCAAAAGAATGAAATAGATAATTAGCTATTTTTTGAATCTTCTTTTGGTCGTTTGAGTTTTTCATACTCAAGGTTAAAAAGTCTACTTTTAATTCCTGAGATTCGAAATTAATATTATTTTGATGCATATTTGGATTTTCTAAATAAAAAGTAAAGGGTCAAATATTTAGTTACAGAAGAGCCCTTTTGTTATGCCTATTTAACATTATACAACACAATTGGTAAAATTTCAATAGGTTTTCTTAAGAGATTAATGGGTTTTAATTTTTCTCAAAATATTAAATATCATTTAAATTTAGATATCAAGAGTTAATTTTTATTATTTAATTTACAAAATTAATCCTTATTCATAGGGGTTACCCTAAAAACACAGTGGTCTCAGTAGAAAGAATTCAATCCAAGTCATAAGTAATATTCAAATATGCTCTGAAATGGTCCTAAAATGCTCGAGAATGAAAATAAATTAAGTTTAGGTAATATAAAACATGTAATGAAATTTAGTGCTTTAAATGGGCGTTTTTTCTGATGAAGATTAAAAATAAAATAATTTTGATTAGGAAGACGATTCAATGTGCTCTGAGAGGGCCTTATTCATCGATTTAAGGACATTTAATGGTTGAGTAGGGTGAATACTCCTTCAGCTAAAATGAAGTCGAAAATAAGCAAGTTTTAGTACTGAAGCTGAAAGATAAAATAATTTTAAATACTTTTTAGATTTAGTGAAAACTAAAAAGTATCTAATTACTAACCTTTATTAGGTTTCCCAATTCTGGGTCATATTCTTAACAAATTCAAATGTATGATTTAATTTTTCCCAAGTTAGACCTGTACCATTAGCAACTTCACCACTTATATTTAAGGGAATTTCTGTCTTAAGAGGTGTTGCTTTAAATATTGGTCCTGTAACTTTATTAATAAGATATTCACCTAACCAGATCGGAGACATTGCTATATGAGAGATTCCATCAAAGAATTTTGAAACCGGAGGAAAGGGTGAAGTGATATAAGCCCAAAATCGACAAGTTACGCCTGTAAAATAAGCTATTGGCAAAAAACTTTTGCTAAGTTCGGTTTGAAGTAAAAACCGATTCGTAGTGCCTAAGGCGACTACAGAACGATATCCCCAGTAACCTAAAGAAGTAGAAGCAATAGAATTATTTATTTTATATAAACGTTGTGCCCATTTAGAGTTAAAAAAAAATCGTTTATACTCATCAGTAATGAATTTTACACTTTCTTCTTTGAATTCTCTGACAGATAACCCGTCTTTTTCACACTGATCGCGGAAATTGGTCAAGGCATTTGTTAATTTTTTTACTTCAGATTGTTCGAATCTAGTCACGTCTTTATTAGGTAAAATTTCGACCGTTTTTAAAATTTGGTCACTGAACTCCTCAATTTTTTTCTTGTAAAGATGTCTAAAATCATCGGATTTTAGCTTTTTTAAATCAGAGACGGAAAAATCGTCAAATTTTTTTCCTTGGACAAATTCAGAATTAGCTAATTGATTTAAATCTTGTAATGTTCTAGTAAAGGTTTTTGTCGTTGACTGTGCCATTTTAATTAATCCTAGTAATTAAATTATTTTTAGTTAATCTTAATTATAGCAAAAGGAGGAAAAAATATAAATATTTTTAAAGAAATATTATGAAGGAATAAACTAAGTGAATAGTTTTTCTCAACTCCGAAGTTTTAGAATCAAATATGAAAGTATTTAACGAAGCAAATTATATCAAAGCTTAAAAAAGTAAAAAACCAATCTTTCGAAAATTATAAGAGCGAAGATATTTTTTCATTCTTATAAAGATACTAGAATCCTCTAAAATGATTTTAAAAAGATCTAGGAGGAGAAATAAAATTGGTTTAGGTATAATTTCTAATTTTATAGATTTACGACAAAAAGATATTTAAACGCCTTAGAGAGTTATTGAAAGACTCTGATGACAAAAAGAATACTTATATACTAAATAGGTATTTAAATGTTTTATTTAGTACAAGAATAACAAAAAAGTAAAATTTTTATCTTCAAATTTCGCTAAAATTTAAGAATTAACGACTACAAACATTTTTGAATTTAAAAAATATTATCTTTAACAAAATTTGTTAACTAATCTTCATTCCTTTAGAAAAAGTCTGAAAATTCTTAACTGGAATATCTTTTTCTAATTTTGCTTTATAAATTTTGACTAAAATCTAAATTAGTAAAAGTTGTTTCTTAAATTTGTATATTATGGAAACTTGCTGTTTCAAAATAGATTTTATTCCAATTTATTTGTAGTAATTCGCAGTCAAATAAATCAGATCGCTTCAATTTAAGGTTTTGAAAATTACACTTTACAAACCGAGTAGAATAAAAATCTACTCGACTTCATCCACAGTCTAATAGTTTACAGTTTTTTAAAGTACAACTAGAAAAATTGCATTTCGTAAAATCACAATATCATAAATCTGTATTTTAAAAGTCACAATTTAAAAGATTTATTTGACCAAAGTCACTATCTATTAAAACTTCTTCATAATTTCCTCCACTTGAAAAATTTCGGTCATTAATATTAAATACAAGCTTTATTCTAATAAGATTATCAATTGTTTGATGCATTTAATAATAAAATATGTAATTAATCGAATAAGAAATCTATATCTTCTAAACAGCTTACCTTTTGAATTTGATTTTGAATAGATTCGTATATATTATTTTGGGAAAAGTTAGGCACTTGATTTAAATTAACAATATACTGTTTATGTTTATATAACAATATTTTTTATAATACTATTAGCCGATTCAAAAAATGTTTTATACCTATTTTAAACAACTTCTTTAATTTCGTATTTTAGTAACCCGTCTTCATTTCTAAAATCCGAATTACCTTCACCAAGATGTATTTTTATCCTTTTGATCTATGGTATGTTCTAAACTATGATATTCTTTAATTGACTTGACATTAATAAGATTTATTTGTGGATCACGTCTTAAGTCAGTTAGTTTCACATTACCATTTTCTTCATCTATTGATTACTGATATTCTTCTTTATCAATTGAAGAATTTAATTTCAACCTTCCTGATTTATTAGTTATGATAGCGATTGTTACTTCATCTTTATTTTTTAGACGTAGATGGTCGAAGATTCACCTCTATAAATTTTACTACATATCTTGTCCGGGTTAGTCATCCTTATTCCAATTTCATTCTTATATATGTGCTGATTAAATACTTGGTCTGAAGACCTTTGTCTAGACTACAGAATTATAAAATTTTTCATATCGTAGTCGGTAATAATAATTTTTCCTTGTTGATTTTTAGATGTTAAAACCATCTCAAAGTTGACTTTTTATATGGTTGACCGATTGGACATTGATCGTTTTTTCTTTTTTTAATCACATTAGGATATTCGTTTAATTTTAGCACTTGTCATGGTTTAGAAGAATATTTAACTAGTTTGGATCAGAACATGATTCAGCTTTTTTTAACCCTTTTGGCGATGTTTATTTTCTAAATTGCAGAGCTTTAAAAACATGTCCACTAAGTCTAAATGATGGAAATGAAATAGGAAAAGAACTTGTGAAAGCTTCTATTTCAAACCCATCTTTCACTTGAACCTCAGATGGTAGGAACACTATCAGAAGTAATCCAATTTTCAAAATTATAAGATCCTTCTTTAAAGAAACAGATTTACTTAACGAACTTATAAATCTAAGAAAAAATAAAATAATAGCTTCTCTATTATATTTAACTTATTGGGATATAAGATTATCATCATATTGGTATGGAAACACCAATTTTGATTTTTCTGTATTTATAATATAGTCAATTTATCTAGAAATATAGTCAGCTGCTATTAAAATCGATCTCTTAATAAATTTCAAATTATTTCTTTCTTTTACAACCTATAATCCAAAAGAAAGAAATAGTTTAAAATACTATTTTATTGAACAATATTTAATCACATTTTTATGATAGACAAATTTTATAAAACACACCTGCTGGTAAATCGACCTTTGATAACAAATCAAAAATATTAACATCCGAATCATAGTAAATTTCTAGAATTCGCTTATGAATTCGAACTTCAAAATGTTCTCTTGAATCTTTATCAACATGAGGTGATCGCAAAACACAATAAATCCTTTTATGAGTTGGTAATGGAATAGTACCAATTGAATTTAAAGGAGTATTTTGTAAAATAGAAATGATTTTTTGACATGATGATCGTAAAATATCATGATTAAAAGATTCTAATCTTACACGAATTTTTTCATTCGTTTTTATTTCCATAAAAATTTTAATTATTTAACAATTTTAGAAATTACACCGGCTCCGATAGTACATCCACCTTCACGGATTGCAAATCGCATACCTTCTTCAATAGCAACAGGATAAATTAATTCAGCTGTCATTTTGATTCTATCTCCTGGCATTACCATGTCAACAGCCGATCCGTCATCAGCTGTAAATTGTGTAATAGCACCTGTAACATCTGTTGTTCTTACATAAAATTGTGGTCTATAACCTGTAAAGAATGGATTACTACGACCTCCCTCAGCTTTTGTTAGGACATAAACTTCAGCTTCAAAACTTGTATGTGGTGTAATTGTTCCAGGCTCAGCTAATACCATTCCCCGTTGAATATCTTCACGTGTAATACCTCGTAATAAAATACCTACATTATCACCAGCAAAACCTTCATCTAATGTTTTCTGGAACATTTCAATACCTGTAATAGTTGTTGTTTGAGTTTCACCAATTCCAACAATTTCAACGCTATCACCAACTTTTACAATTCCTCTTTCAATTCGACCTGTTGCAACTGTCCCACGTCCAGTAATTGAAAAAACATCTTCAATAGCCATTAAAAACGTTTTTTCTGTATCTCGTTCGGGTGTTGGGATATACTCATCTACAGCATCCATTAATGCATAGATTTTATCTACCCATGGATTATCTCCGCGACGAATATCTGGATTTGATGAAATAGCTTCAATTGCTTGTAAAGCAGATCCGGGACAAATTGGAATTTCTTCCCCAGGAAACTCATAAGCTGATAATAATTCACGAACTTCCAATTCAACTAATTCTAATAGTTCTGCATCATCTACTTGGTCTTCTTTGTTTAAAAATACTACAATGTCGGGAACACCTACTTGTTTAGATAATAAAATATGTTCACGTGTTTGTGGCATTGGACCATCTGCTGCAGATACTACCAAAATAGCACCATCCATTTGTGCAGCACCAGTAATCATATTCTTTACATAATCCGCATGACCAGGACAATCTACATGAGCATAATGGCGTGTCGCCGTTTCATATTCAACGTGAGCTGTATTAATTGTAATTCCACGAGCTCGCTCTTCTGGAGCAGCATCAATATCTGCATAGCCTTTAACTTCACTAGTTCCTTCTAATGCTAAAGTAGCTGTAATTGCTGCAGTTAAAGTTGTTTTTCCATGATCAACATGGCCGATTGTTCCAATATTAACATGTGGTTTTGTACGTTCAAATTTTTCACGTGCCATTATAAAATTCCTTTAAATTTTTTAAATTATAATAATATATCATTAAGCTTTTAGCGAGAATGTTTTAATTTTAAATTAATATCTAAAATGTGCAAATGCTTTATTCGCCTGAGCCATTTTATGTGTTTCTTCTTTCTTTTTAATAGTATTACCAATATCATTGGCTGTGTCAATAATTTCATTAGCTAATTTAATAGCCATACTTCTTCCAACTCTTTCACTTGCATATTTAATAATCCATCGCAATGATAAGTTAGTTGCTCTAAAACCATTAACTTCAACTGGAACTTGATATGTAGAACCGCCAACCCTTCTTGCTTTAACTTCAACAATAGGACTGGCATTTCGAATAGCTTTTTCAAAGACTACTAATGGGTCTTCACTTGTTTTTTTTTTTATAATATTGAATGCTTGATATACGATATTTTTTGCTATATTTTTTTTCCCCGATTTTAAGATTCGTGTAATAAGTAAAGTAACTAAATAACTATCATAGATTGAATCAGGTTGCGGGAAGCGTTTTTTGGAAATATTTCTACGTGACATAATAGAATAATATAAATATAAATTAAAACTTGTTTTTTCTTAAAAAATTTTATCAAAGAATAGATGTTATACTTTTCAAATTTTTCTAGGGTACTTATTTATCTGCTTTTGGTTTTTTAACCCCATATTTTGAGCGACCCTGTGTACGATCTTTAACACCACCAGTATCTAAAGCTCCTCTAATTATATGATATCGTACACCGGGTAAATCTTTAACTCGGCCACCTCGAATTAAAACTACGGAATGTTCTTGTAAATTATGACCGATTCCAGGAATATATGCAGTAACTTCAAAACCCGATGTTAAACGGATCCTAGCAACTTTACGTATTGCAGAGTTAGGTTTCTTTGGTGTTGTTGTATAAACACGTGTACAAACACCACGTCGTTGCGGACAATTCACAAGTGCAGGCGACTTTGTTTTTTTTTTGATTTGTATACGTCTTGAACGAACTAATTGTTGTATTGTTGGCATAAAATTTCAAAATTATTTTTGAATGTAGTCATTAAATTATTAGTCAGTTGAATTTAACTGATATTTTTTCATAAATTTTTCAACTCGACCTTCGCTATCAATAAGAATTTGTGATTCCGTATAAAATGGATGATTTGCTAACCAAATATCAATTTGAAGTTCAGGTTTTGTCGAACCAATCAGACAAAGTGGTTTTCCATCGCACATAACAGGAGTCTTTTTAAACCAAGTAGGATGTATTTCAGATTTTGGCATATTTTTTAAAATTTAACGTTTTGAGTATTGTGGTGCCTTTCTAGCTTTTCGTAAGCCGTATTTCTTACGTTCTTTTATACGAGAATCCCGAGTTAAAAACCCAATAGGTTTTAATATCGAACGATTTTTATTTTCCATTTTACATAATAATCGGGCAACTCCTAATTGAATAGCTTCTGTTTGTCCAGTCAGACCTCCACCTTTAACTAATACAACAATATCAAATTGTTTACTTAAATTTAATTTTTCTAAAGGTGCCCATACTAGATTTAAGTAATTAGTATTATATTGTAAGTATTTTTCCCCAGAGATATTATTGATACTAAGATTTCCTTCTCCAGGAAGGAGAAAAACTCTAGCAATTGCTTTTTTTCTTTTTCCAAGACCAATCTGATCTTTTCGAAAAAGTAGTTGTAATTTAGAATTCATAGATCAGTTTTTTATTTATTGTTTAATATTTTATAGGTTATAATTATGGTATAAATTTTTAAATATCAATCTTAATAGGGTTTTGTGCTTGATGTGGATGTTCTTGATCATTATAAATATTTAATCGTTTGATAAATTTTCTCGTTTCTGATTCGGATAACATTCCTTTAACAGCTCGTTCAAGTATTAGTCGAGGAAAAGAATTAGAAATTTTTTTTAGAGATCGACCAGGTCTTCCTGGATTATTAATATAAAACTGTTGAATATTTTCTTTGAACAAAATTGAATCTGCATTTATTAAAATAACATAATCTCCAACATCTATAGATGGATAATAATACGGTTTCCTTTTTCCTTTTAATAACTTAACAACGTATGTCGCTAATCTACCTAATTTTTTCCTTTTACAATCAATAATAAACCAGTTACGATTTTCATATTTTTCACTTGGTAAAAATGTTTTATTTAATGAATTCATAATTTTTTTTTTGAAATTTAATAGTTCATAGTAATAGTTAAAAACTTTTTCGAAGTAAAGAATTTATCACTTAAAGATGATCCCAAATTTATTTTTTAAAGTAGAAAAGACTTCATCTGCAGATTTACGACCGAAATTTTTAAGCTCTTGTAATTTTTCCGGAGAATATTGTAATAAATCACCCACAGTATTAATTTGTGCTTTTTTCAAACAATTATATGCACGAACTGATAACTGTAATTCTTCAATTGTTATATTGATATATGGTTCAATACTGACTGAAGGATCTTTTGCATCAGATTCATTCTTTTGATTTGTCTCTTTAGTTTCAATTAATGAAGTAAACAAGTCAACAGTAATTTGTGCAGCTGATTTTAATGCATCGTTTGGTGAAATACTACCATTCGTCCAAATCTCAATGAATAATCGTTCAGTAATATTGTTATTATTATCATAAACATTTTCTATTTTAAAATCTACTTTTTGAACCGGCATAAAAATTGTATCTAATTGTAAGAAATTTTCTCCCTCATCAGAAAAGGATTGCGATGCTAATTTATAGCCAGTTCCATATTCAAATTTAAATTCAATTTCTAAGGTATTCGCCGTAGAAATAGTTGCAATATAATGATTTGGATTTATGATCTCGAAATTTGTAGGTAATTCAATTAAATCAGCTGTAACCACAGTTGGTCCTTGAACTTTTAAACGTCCAAATTGTAAATCGATTGTTGGACTCTTTAAAACAATCCCTTTTACATTTAATAATATTTCAAGAATATCTTCACGAACACCTGGAATCGTTGAAAATTCATGTCTTACTCCTGCAATTCTAACGGCAGAAATAGACGTTCCTCCTAAATCTCCTAAAAGTACGCGTCTGAGTTGATTTCCAACTGTAATTCCTTGTCCTGGACGTAACGAACTTATTAAGAATTGACTATAATTAGCTCCGGATTCAATATTTTCTGATTTAAGACATTTGATAGAGATACCATTCATAGTTAATTTTAATATTTAAATTATTAGAAATAAAAAGTTTAAACACGACGACGTTTACGAGGTCGACAACCATTATGTGGAACAGATGTTATATCTTGAATTGAAATAATATCAAATCCTGCTCCTTCAATTGCTCGAATTGCCGTTTCTCTACCTGATCCTTGTCCTTTTACTAAAATTTCAACATTTTTCATACCAGTACTTAAAGCTTCTAGTGCAGCTTTTTCTGCTGCTGTTTGTGAGGCAAAAGGAGTACTTTTTCGAGCACCTTTAAAACCCAAACTACCAGATGAAGCCCAAGATACAGTATCACCCTTTAAATTAGTAAATGTTATTATAGTGTTATTAAATGTTGATTGAATATGAGCAATACCTGTTGTAAAACTATTCCTATCTTTTTTACTACTTGATTTTCGAATTGTTTGTGCCATATAAAATAAAATTTTTAATAAATCAAATTTTATTAGAAATAAAATTATTATTTCTTACCTGTAACAGTTTTTTTTGAGCCTCGTCTTGAACGTGCATTTGTTCGAGTTCGTTGCCCACGAACAGGCAAATTTGCTCTATGTCTTTTGCCTCGATAACAATTAATCTCACTTAGACGTTTTATGTTTAAACCATTAAATCTTCTTAAATCACCTTCAAGTTTTAAATCTGTCATTTCAAGTGCTTCACGTAATGCAATTGTTTGTTGAGTTGTTAAGTCATCTATTCTTATATCTGAATCAATATTTGCTAATTTGAGAATTTTTTTTGCAGATGTAAACCCAATACCATGAATGTAAGTAAGAGCATATGTAATCCTTTTATTTTTAGGTAAATCAACACCAATGAATCTGACCATTTTATAAACTCCTTTAAAATATTATCCCTGTCGTTGTTTATGCTTTGGATTTGGACAAATTACCATAATTTTACCATGTCTTTTAATTACGCGACATTTGTCACACATTTTTTTTACTGAAGGACGAACTTTCATTATAAATTTTTAGTAAATAATTAAAAAATTTTTGTTATCTATACATATCATTATAAATAGTTGAATAATATATACTTCTAACTTCTCGGAAGACATCTAAAATTACGCCTGCTACAATTAATAAAGATGTTGTGCTTAAACCATTCAAACTGGAAATATTAAACGTTGCTTCAATTATGTTTGGTACTGTAGCTAAAAAAGCTAACAAAACTGATCCTAGGAATGTAACACGTTTCATCACCTTAAGTAAATAAAAAGTTGTTTCTAAACCTGGACGAATACCTGCTACACTAACAGTCATTTTTTGCAATTGATCTGATATATCTTTTGGATTTAAAATAAGCGTTGAATAAAATGAACTAAATTTTAAAATTAATCCAAAATAAATAATCCAATAAATAAAATTTGAAAGTTTTGCAAATAAAGGAAGAGTTATATTAATATTTGGAATTAGACCTAAATTACTTATATAACCAGGAATTACTAATACAGCAGTCGTTAAGATTATTGGCATTACACCTGCCTGATTCAAACCTAATGGAATATAATTAGGAGTCTGGGCAGAAGATGGTAAAGATACTTGACTTAGCTCTTTAGACGAAATTAAAGGAATTTTCCGTACTCCTCTTTGTAAAATAACAATTCCATATAATGATACCAAAAGTAATAAATTAATTATTAAGATCGACGCAATAGTTAAATTATTGCTATTTTCGGCAAATATTTTTCTAAAAAGATTTGGAAAATTTGAAACAATATTGATATAAATAAGTAAAGACGCACCATTACCAAGTCCATATTCAGTAATTAATTCACTAAACCAAAGTACTATCATTGCACCAGCAGTCAACCATAAAACAATATCAAAAGCTAACAATAAATTCCAATCAAATAATATACGTTTTAAATAAAATGCAATACTAGAACTTTGGATAACTGCTAAAATTAATGTAATCAAACGAGTTAACCGATTCAGCACTCGTCGACCTGTTGCATCACCTTCTTGTTGTAATTTCTTAAGTTTTGGGGAAATACTAATTATTAATTGTATTAAAATTGAGGCATTTATGTATGGAATTATATTTAATGTAAATAAACCAATTACAAATGTATCATCACCTGAAAATGTACTAACTAAACTTTTAGTAAACGAATGTCTTTGAATATAGACTGCTAAATCATTAAGATTAATTTCAGGAACAGGAAGAAATGTCCCGACTCGAATAAAGAGTAATACTACAAGAGTTAATAAAACCCGTTGGAATAGAATATCTACAAATCTTTTGTCACTTATTTTGTTAATAATCACGATTATATTTTTAATTTCTATTTGTTAATTTATTCTGAATCAAAATTTCGCTTTTTTTCAACTTCAGATTTTGTTGTCAAATTTTCTAACGCACAAATGGCAGCTCGAGCATTATTTAATAAATTATTTGAACCTAATTGTTTAGCAATAACATTTTTAACACCAGCTACTTCTAAAACAATTCTTACAGCTCCACCAGCAATAACTCCAGATCCTTCTACTGCAGGACGCATAATTATTTTACAGGCTCCAAAATTTCCTACTACATGATGAGGTATACTCAATGCTTTTGTAATTGGAAGCTTTATTAGATTTTTTTTCCCATCTGTTTTTGCCTTTTTAAAAGCATTAACTACATCATCAGCTTTTGCTACACCAACACCAACTTGACCATTTTCATCTCCAACAACAATAATGGCTCGAAAACTTAATTTTTTCCCACCTTTAGTTACTTTTGACACTCGACTAATTTTTATTAATCGCTCAACAAGTTTTGGTTCTTTTAAATTACGGTTACGACGCGAATTTTTTTTTCCTTTGTTTAGTTGTTTTAAATGGTTACTCATAAAATTTATTCAACTTTTATAGTTATAGTACTTTTTTAAATTTTTAATTAAAATTGGAGACCACCTGCTCGGGCTCCATCGGCTAAAGCTTTAATACGTCCATGATATAAATATGGACCACGATCAAAAACAATTTTTGTAATATTTTTTTTTAGACTAATTTCAGCTATTTTTTCTCCCATAACTCGTGAAGCCTGGCAAGTACGACCTTTTGAGATAGTTAATTTGATTTTACGATCTAATGTTGAACAAGCAAGTAAGGTTCTCGAATTTGTATCATCAATGATCTGTGCATAGATATTTTTATTCGAACGATATACAGATAACCTTGGTCTTTCTTGAGTTCCTTTAATTCTACCTCGTAAAGTTTCACGTTTCAACTTTTTATATTTATTGGGTTTTAATTTTCGATTTTTATTTTTAATTTTTATTAAGGCACGCTTTGAAAATTTCATAATTTTATTACTCTAATTAATTAAAATAAATCTTGGGGGTTACCGTGTATTTAAAATCTTATTAGAAATAGAAACTCAAGCTTATAAGTAAAATTTTCTTTATAAATTTGCATTTCACTTATTTTTCTACTTAAATTTTTTAAGTTTTAAATTTAATCTTTTAAAATTAAATTGAAAACAGTTTTTATCGTTTTTTTTTATTTACCAGATTTGCCTGCTTTGCGTAGAATTTTTTCATTGCTATAGAGAATTCCTTTTCCTTTATATGGTTCCGGTTTTCGCCATGCTCGAATCTTTGAAGCGAACAATCCTACAGTTATATTATTGCATCCTTTTAGAATAATAGTAGTATTTTTAACTACTTCAACAGAAATATCTTCTGGGATATTTATATTGATAGGATGACTATAACCTAAATTTAATATTAAGACGTCATTTTGAACTGTTGCTCGATATCCAACACCTTGTAAACGTAAAGTTACTTGATACTGTTTAGAAACTCCTGTAATCATATTCTTAATAAGACTACGATATAAACCATGTACGGCACGGCTATTACTAGTATCATCTATTACTGTTACTATTAAAAGATCATTTTCTTGTTTGATAACAACAACTTTTGGAAGTTCAATTTGTAATGTACCAAATTTTCCTTTCACAAATAGTTCTGATTCACTATAAGTAATCTCAACATCTTTTGGAAGTTTAATGGGCAATTTTCCAATACGTGACATTTTAGTGTACCTCCTTTCATTACCAAATATAACATAAAACTTCACCACCAATTCCAAGTTCTTTCGCTTTTAGGTTTGTCATTACTCCTTTTGATGTTGAAATAATAGCAATACCTAAATTATTTAAAATTATTGGTAACTTTTTTGAATTCGCATAAACTCGCAAGCCTGGTTTACTTACTCTTTGAATTTTACAAATAACTGGGTTGCGAGATTTCCCAATATATTTTAATGATACTAATAAATATTTTTTCTTATTTTTATCATAAATTTCAAAATCTTCAATAAATCCTTCATCTTTAAGAATTGAGATAATAGCTAAAGACATCTTTGTAAGTGGAGTTTGGACAATTTGATGCTTAACCATACTCGCATTTCTGATTCTTGTTAACATATCTGAAATAGTATCTGTTATCACAATTAGCTCCTTATAAAATAGAATTTTTGATTTTTTTATTCTTGAGACCAACGTTTTCGTCTTAAATGTTTTTTTCGATCCCAGTTACGGTTAATTTCAAAAAAAGATGAATATTTTTCATAATAACCACAATCATTTAATGGAAATCGCAAAAATTTCAATAAAATCATTCCATTTATAATTTTATCAATTGTTTTCGATCTATATTTCGGTGAATTATCTGAGAAAACAATTGTAATTGTAAATCCTTGTATTTGCTCAACATCATCATAATCAATTTCTGGAAAAATTAACTGTTCTTTTAAACCTAGTGTATAGTTTCCAGCTTTATCAAAGCTTCTTAAGGACAAACCGCGAAAATCTCGAATCTGAGCAAATGTAAAAAAAATTAATTTTGTCAAAAAAGTATACATTTTTTCACCACGTAAAGTTAGGCTTAATCCTAATTCCATATTTTCACGAATTTTAAAACCAGCAATTGCTTTTTTTGAGTTTGTAATTATTGGTTTCTGGCCAGTAATTTTAACAAATTCTTCAATACTTTTTTTCAAAACATTTGTATTTTGAGCAGCTAAACCAAGTCCACGATTAATTTGAATTTTTTCAAGTTTCGGAACAGTATGACAATTTCCAAACATTTTTGGACTATTTTTTATTAAAATTGGTTTTATTCCTTCCTCGTACTCTTTTTTTATATCTTCTAATAAACGATGAATTTCGGCAATTTCTTCTAATGAATGTTGATTTAGCATATTAAGATATTTTTTTTGTATTTATTTTTACATTGGAGTGATGAATTGGTGCTTCAAATTGTCGAATTTCACCTATTTCATTCTCATTATTTGGTTTAATATGTTTAAACTTAAAATTAATACCTCTTACTATGACTTTTCCAGTGTTTTTATTAATTTTAATAATTTCACCTATTTCATTTTTGTTAGAACCTGCAATAACTGTTACTGTATTACCAATTTTAACATGCATTTTTTGTTTTTTTGACATTTATAAAACCTCCGGTGCTAGCGATACAATTTTAGAAAAATTTTTTTCCCTAATTTCGCGTGCTACAGGTCCAAAAACTCGTGTACCACGAGGGTTATTTTCTATATTAACAATTACTGCTGCATTATCATCAAATCTAATATACATTCCATCTTGGCGTCGAATTGTTTTTCGAGTTCGTACAACAATTGCTCGTATAATATCAGACCGTTTGATTGGCATATTGGGAATAGCTTCTTTCACAACTCCAATAATTGTATCGCCAATTTCTGCATACTTTTTATTTCCGCCTAATATTCGAATACACATAATTTTTTTAGCGCCAGTATTATCGGCTATTGTTAACATTGTTTGAGGGTAAATCATAAAAGTATAACTTAACTAGTTAAAGACGATTTTGAAAGAACTTTACTAAGTTTCCAACGTTTTTTTTTGCTTAATGGACGACACTCTTGTAATAATACTTGATCACCAATATTACATTCATTTTGTTCATCATGGGCTAAGTATTTTTTTGTTTTTATCACTGTTTTAGAATAGAAAGGATGTGGATAACGATTTTCAATTTTTACTACAATAGTTTTTTGCATTTTATTACTAATTACAATACCAATTTGTTCTTTTACTGGCATCTAAAACTCCTTAATTTTTAAATTTACTATAATTTAATGTTAAGTTGTAATTTATTTGTCAATTACATTATTTTATTTTTGTTTTGAATTTTGTAATCTTATTGTTCCAAGTGTTTTTAATTGCGCTAAACGTCGTTTCGTCTGTTTTATTTCATGAGATTTAAAATTTTGACGAGTAGCTTTTTTAAATCTTAAATTAAATAGTTTATTTTCAGTTTCAATAATTGCCTCGGAGATTTCTGCATTTGAAAGTGAAATAATATCAGTAAATTTTGATATACTCATATTTATGTAACATTATCTTTAATAATAAATTTTGTTTTTAATGGCAATTTATAAGACGCTAAACTTAATGCAGCTCGAGCAATTTCTTCAGGAACTGAACTGATTTCAAATAAAATAGTTCCTGGTCTTACAACAGCTACCCAATAATCAACTGCGCCTTTACCTGATCCCATTCTTGATTCGGCTGCACGCGCTGTTACAGTTTTATCTGGGAAAATTCGAATCCACAAGGACGCCCCACGTTTTGTATAACGTGTAATTGTTCGACGTGCTGCTTCAATTTGACGCGAAGTAATCCAATTTGGTTCTAAAGCCTGTAAACCAAAATCTCCAAAACATATAGTGTTTCCTCGACTTGCAGTACCTCGCATTCGTCCTCTATGGTATTTTCTATATTTTGTTCTTTTTGGACTTAACATATATAAATTAATTTACTAAAATTATAAATTTTTTTTTAAGTTGAAAATTTTTTATTTTGCTAAAATTTCACCCTTAAATAGCCAAACTTTAATTCCTAAAACACCATATATAGTATTTGCTTCTTTTGTTGCATAATCTATATCTGCTCGTAAAGTTTGTAAAGGGACACGACCTTCGCGAATCCATTCACTTCGTGCAATTTCGGCACCATTTAAACGGCCTGAAACTTGTATTTTAATACCGTTTACATTTTGGTTTTGTGCACGCTGTAAAGCTTCTCGGATTGCACGTCTAAAAGCTATCCGTTTTTCTAACTGTTCAACAACTAAATCAGCTAAGAGAGAAGCATTTAAATCAACTCGTTCTACTTCAAAAACATTAATTGTAAGTTGTCGATCAGATGTCAAACATTTTTTAAGATTTGTTAATAAATTTTCGAGTCCTGTTCCTGAATCACCTACTACTATTCCGGGTTTTCCTGTTTCAATATTAAGTTGAATCTGGTCATTTAAACTATTCCGATTTATTTTTACATTTGAAATACTATTTATTTTTGCGATACTATTTAAATAAGTTCGAATTTTATCATCTTCCTTTAATATATTAGCATATTGATTCAAATTAGCATACCAAACAGATTTATGTTCTTGTGTAATACCCAATCTAAATCCTAAAGGATGTGTTTTTTGACCCATAGAATAATCCTTTTAACTAAAATCAAATTTATTATAATAATTGCTTAATTACTTGTTTTCATAACAACCGTAATGTGACAGGTTGGTTTTAAAATTTTATATGCTCTTCCTTGCGCGCGAGGTCGAATTCTTTTTAATTTAGGCCCTTCATCTGCAAAGGCTTCATTAATAATTAATTTTTTCTTGTCTAATCCATAATTATGGTTTGCATTTGCTGCTGCAGAATGTACCACTTGCCAAATAGGTCCTCCCGCATTATAAGGTAAAAATTCTAAAATCATTAAAGCTTCTCGATAAGAACGACCTCGAATTTGATTCAAAACTCGACGTATCTTATTTGGAGACATACGAATATATTTAGCTACGGCTTTGGCTGATTGTGTGTTCGACATGATCTAGTGTTTTTAATAAATAATATTCTAATTCGACATATAGTTAAAATTTTTCATATTTTTATTTCGTCGATTTGATAGCAAATTAATTTAATTTCTTAGTTCTACGATATAAAATTATTTCTTATAAATTACCATAATGGGTCACGTTTTTTTACTGGTGAGCGAGTTGTATACAAAAATTTAATCGTTATATAATTAAATCTTTTTAAATGTTTATAGTTTTGATTAAGAAATTTGTTAGATCTTGAAATTTCTGTAATAAAAACTTCATGAATCCAAATATCAAAAAAATTAACACAAAAATCATTTTGTAAAGAAAGTACAGGTGAACATAAAATTGATAAAAGACTATCTCGTTCAATAGGCTTTGACTTTAATAAATATAAAATGTCATCAATTGCATAATAAAGATATTTATTTTGAAAACTATTTAAAAGAAGCCTGGAAATTAAAGATAATTTTTCTTCATACTTAATTCGAAACGTTTTTATTATACTATTGTTTGGATATACTAATGGTTTACCTTCTGATTGAGTACCATCTATACGCTTTTGTGTAAGTACAACGAATTCTTTACATTGACATCTACTTTCATATAGAATTTGATCCATATTTCTATTCAAAATTATTTAACGTTTTGTTTTTCTATCCGTTTTAATATGCGATTTAAAAGTTCGTGTTGAAACAAATTCACCTAATTTATGACCAACAAATTGATCAGAAATAAAAATTGGAACATGTTGTTTTCCATTGTAAATAGCAATTGTATAACCAACCATACTTGGTAGTATAGTTGATGCACGGGACCATGTTATAATTGTATCTTTTTTTTCAGTTTTATTAATTTTCTTTAATAAATGATATGAAACGAACGGACTTTTTTTTAAAGATCTTGACATCGTAAAATATTGTTATTCCTTAAAAAATTTTTTTAACTAATTAAGAGCATCGTCGAAGAATATAATTATTACTTAATTTTTTTTTCCTCCGTGTCTTAATTCCTAATGCTGGTTTCCCCCAAGGGGTTAAAGGTCGGCTACGACCAATAGGAGCTCTTCCTTCCCCTCCACCGTGAGGATGATCACATGGATTCATCACCGAACCTCGAACAATTGGGCGTTTCCCTAACCATCTTGTTCGTCCGGCTTTTCCACTCTGTACTAAAAAAGCATCATTGTTACTTACTTCTCCGATAGTCGCAAAACATTCTTTTTGAATCAAGCGAATTTCTTTTGAAGGCAAACGTAAAGTAATATAATTTCCTTCTTTTGCCAATATTTTTGCTGCTGCACCGCCCGCCCGAACAATCTGTCCTCCACGATTTGGTATTAATTCAATATTATGAATTGAAGTACCTAATGGAATTTCTTCTAGTGGTAAACTATTTCCAAGAGTCACAGATACTCCAGATCCGGAAATTACTTTGTCTCTTACTTTTAAATTTCGTGGACTTAAAATATAACGTTTTTCACCATCCTTATAATTTATTAAAGCAATTCGAGCATTTCGATTTGGATCATATTCAATTGCGACAACAATACCTTCAATATTATATTTATTTCGTTTAAAATCAATTAATCGATAACGTCGTTTATGGCCACCACCTCGATGACGAATTGTAATAACGCCTCGATTATTCCGACCTTTGTTTCGATGATTTTTTTTTAACAATTTCTTTTCAGGTTTATTTTTTGTAATCTCAGTAAATGCTGAAAGTGCTCTATTACGGGTCCCTGGTGTATATGCTTTGTAAAGACGAATACTCATAAACTTAATTATTTTTATATTTGTTAATTCTCTGTAAATAAGTTGATCATACTGCCTTCAGATAAAGTTACAATGACTTTTTTATACCGCGGTTTCCAACCTATATACTTGCCTACTCGTTTTTTTTTTCGAGGAAGATGACATGTAGTTATTTTTATAACTTTTACATTAAATAAATATTCAATGGCTGCTTTAATTATAACTTTATTTGAATAACGATCTACAGTGAAACTATATTGATTATTTTCGAGAAGTCTTGTAGATTTATCTGTGATAATTGGATATTTGATAATGTTTCTATTACTATGAGAAGAAGAATTAATCACAATACATTTCCTTTATATCATTTATGGCTAATGGGGTTAATATGATTTGTTTTGCTTTTAGTAGACTAAAAGTATTTAAATTTGTCGCGGAAATTAATTCAACATTCTTAAGATTTCGAGTTGATAATTTTAACGAATTCGGGGTTTTTGATGTAATAATTAACAACTTTTGATTTAAAATTATTCCACAGTCTTTACAAATTTGTACAAGTCTTTTTGTCTGCGGTTTCTTAATTTCTTTCTCTAAATTCTCAATAATTAAAATACTTTTCTTTTTGTTATATAACATAGTTTGTAAAGCTAATTTTCTCTCTTTCTTATTTAATTTCAATATCACTTTTTTAGGGTTTGGGCCAAAAATTACACCTCCACCTTTCCATAAAGGTGAACGATTTGAACCAGCTCTTGCCTGTCCCGTTCCTTTTTGACGCCACGGTTTACGACCACCACCTCGAACCTCATTTCGCGTTTTCGTTGAAACAGTTCCTTGTCTTTGAGAAGAATAATGACGTAAAATATCTTTATGAATTAAATAATTTCCGGAATTATCAAGAGTATTTAATCTTAATTTATAGGTTAAGTCTAATACTTGTCCATTTATATCTAGTGGATTATATTTTACAAATTGTTGAACGGTCATACCTTATTTTAAATATATTCAATTTTTTAAATAGTTTGAGTTAACTTATTCTGAAGGTATAATACTCAATAAGTTTCCAGGTTTTCCTGGAACAGAACCTTTTATTATTAAAATGTTTTCTTTTTGATTAATTTGTATAACCTTTAGTTTTTTAATGGTTGTCATTTTATTTCCCAATTGCCCTGCCATTTTTTTTCCGGGTAATACACGTCCAGGCGTAGTTCCCATACCAATAGATCCTGGTGCACGATGATTCTTTGATCCATGTGTCATTGGACCTCTAGTAAAATTATGACGGGTTTGAAGCCCTGAAAATCCTTTTCCAATATTTTTTCCTCGAATATTCACAAGTTGACCTGGTGAAAATAAATCAACTTTTAAGGTTTGTCCCACCTCAAATGTTTCTATTTCGGTACTACGAAATTCTTTCAAATATTTTAAAGATTGAATATTCGATTTCTGTAAATGTCCTAATTCTGATTGGTTTAATGATTTATTTGAAACGCTTCCATAACCAACTTGAACTGAATCATAACCATCTTTTAAAATTGTTTTAATCTGTGTTATAACACAAGGACCAACTTTTAAAATTGTAACTGGGATAATATTTCCTGATTCGTCAAAAATTTGAGTCATACCAATTTTATTCCCTAGTAATCCTACCGTCACAATGTTCCTCCAAATAGTTCGTATCAATAATTAACATAACAAAAGTCTAAATATTAAAAATAAGTTAAATAATAGATCAATTGAGTTGATAAATTGCTAAATCAATGGTAAATAAAATTGTTCAGTTTGTCTACATATATGGAATGAACAATTTTATTAAAAATAAAATAGTACGGTTAGTAAAGTTCTTTAACTAATGTTAGATTAATTTATAATTCTTACAAAATATAAATATAAAATTATAAAAAATTAAATGGCAAAAGTTGTAGGAATCGATTTAGGAACAACAAATTCAGTAGTAGCTGCAATAGAAGGTGGACAACCAAGCGTTATAATAAATGCGGAAGGATTACGAACAACTCCTTCGATTGTTGCTTATACTAAAAAACAAGAATTATTAGTTGGGCAAATTGCAAAACGTCAGGCAGTTATTAATCCCGAAAATACATTTTTTTCAGTTAAAAGATTTATAGGGTCAAAAGAAAATGAAATAGCAGATAATTTAAAACAACTACCTTATAAAGTTGTTAAAGATCAAAATGGAAATATTAAGATTAAATGTTCATCTATAGATAAAGAATTTAGTCCAGAAGAAATTTCTGCTCAGGTCTTACGAAAATTGATTAATGATGCAACAAGTTATTTAGGACAAGAAGTAACCCAAGCTGTTATTACTGTACCAGCTTATTTTAATGATTCTCAAAGACAAGCAACAATGGATGCTGGAAAAATTGCTGGTATTGAAGTCTTACGGATTATTAACGAACCAACAGCTGCTTCGTTAGCATATGGTTTAGATAAAAAACAAAATGAAACAATTTTAGTTTTTGATTTAGGTGGTGGTACTTTTGATGTATCAATCTTGGAAGTTGGTGATGGAATTTTTGAGGTTTTGGCAACAGCCGGTGATACAAATTTAGGTGGTGATGACTTTGATAAAGTGTTAGTTCAATGGTTAATTAATGACTTTAAACAACAAGAAGAAATCGATTTATCGAAAGATATACAAGCATTACAACGTTTAACAGAAGCAGCTGAAAAAGCAAAAATGGAGTTATCTACAGTTGAGAAAACAACTATACATTTACCATTTATTACAGCTGATAAAACTGGTCCAAAGCATATTGAAAGAGAATTAACAAGAGATGTTTTTGAAAGCTTATGTGAAGATTTAATTAATCGTTGTCGTATTCCTGTTGAAAAAGCATTGAACGATGCGAGACTTGAGAAAGTAGATATTAATGAAGTTGTATTAGTCGGTGGATCAACGCGTATTCCGGCAATTCAAAAATTAGTTAAATCATTAACAAATAAAAAACCAAATCAATCTGTTAATCCCGATGAAGTAGTGGCTATTGGAGCGGCAATTCAAGCAGGTATTCTTGCAGGTGAAGTGAAAGATATTTTACTATTAGATGTTACACCATTGTCGTTAGGTGTTGAAACGCTTGGTGGTGTTATGACAAAAATTATCGCGCGAAATACAACAATACCTGTTAAAAAATCAGAAATGTTTTCAACAGCAGCTGATAATCAAACAAATGTTGAAATTCATATACTTCAAGGAGAACGAGAATTAGTCGCAGGAAATAAAAGTCTTGGGAATTTTAGATTAGATGGAATTCCGCAAGCTGAACGAGGGGTTCCACAAATCGAAGTTACATTCGATATTGATGTTGACGGCTTACTTTCAGTAAAAGCAAAAGAAGTGGAGACAGGTGTGGAACAGTCTATAACTATTCAAGGTGCCTCAAATCTCGATCAAACAGAAGTAGAAGATATGTTAGCTGAAGCAGAAAAATATGCTTCTTTTGATCAAGAAAAAAGAAAAAATATTGATTTAAAAAATCAAGCTGAGACATTATGCTTTGAAGCAGAAAAAGAACTTTCAATTCTTAAAGATATGATATCTGAAGAAAAACAAGAAACGGTCATTAAATTAATTGAAACTATTCGTCAAGATATAAAAACAGATAATTTTGAAATATTAAAATCATTAGTTGAAGAACTAAAAACTGCAATGAAAGATATGGCAAGCGCTAAACCGTTAGTCGATAATGATGGAAATTCGGATCCAATGTCAAATTTAAATGATTTATAATTTTATTGATGACTCTGAAAACTTAAACGAATTTTAAAATTCGTTTAAGTTTTCAGAGTCATCAACAATAATACATTCAGTAGTTAATATCATACTTGCAATCGATGTTGCATTCTGCAAACCAGATCTTGTTACTTTGGCAGGGTCGACAATACCTTCCTCATACATATTTCCAAATGTGTTTTTTGCTGCATTATAGCCAATTTCAAATTCTTGTTGTTGAACTTTTTCAATTATTACTGGTCCATTTATACCGGCATTTTCTGCAATACGACGTAATGGAGCCAATATTGCTCTTGATATTATAATAGCTCCAATTAATTCATCTTCTTTTAAATTATTTTTTGCCCAAGTTACTAGATTTTCAGATAAATGAGTTAATGTTGCACCACCTCCTGGGACAATACCTTCTTCTACTGCTGCACGCGTTGCGTTGATAGCATCTTCTAAACGTAATTTTTTATCTTTCATTTCTGTCTCTGTAAGAGCACCAACTTTTATTACTGCAATACCACCTGATAGTTTAGCAATTCGATCTTGTAATTTTTCTTTCTCATATTGAGTATCTGCTAAACTTACTTGTTTTCTCAATTGTTCACATCGGATTTTAATTTCCCCTAGTTCAACTCCATCACCAACAATTGTCGTAGTGTCTTTAGTAACTATAATACGGCGAGCTTGGCCTAAAAGATTTAAATTAATATTTTCTAAATTTAGTCCAGCATCTTGTGTAATAACAGTACCACCAGTTAGAGTAGCAATATCTTCTAACATTAACTTTCGTAATTCTCCAAATCCTGGAGCCCTAATAGCTACAACATTTATAATTCCACGTAATTTATTTAAAATTAATGTTGCTAATGCTTCTTTTTCTACATCTTGAGCAATAATAAGAAGTGGACGTTTTGTTTTTGCTATTTGTTCAAGGATTGGCAATAAATCTTGTTGAACTAAAGTAATTCGTTTATCTGTTAACAAAATATATGGATTATCATATGAAACTTCCATTTTTTCTGTATTTGTAATAAAATACGGAGAAATGAATCCTTTTTCTAATTTCATTCCTTCGGTAATTTCTAATTCAGTCATAATTCCTTTTCCTTCTTCTAATGAAATTACCCCTTCTTTCCCAACTTTAGATAATGCATCAGCAATTAACGATCCAATTATGTCATCATTTCCAGCTGAAATTGAAGCTACTTGTTGAATTGAATGAATATCTTCAACAGGTTGAGCAAACTCATTAATTTGAGTTACTAAATATTGAGCTGCTTTTTCCATTCCTAATTTAATTGAAATTGGATTTGAGCCTGCCGCTACATTTTTTAAACCTTCTCGTACCATAGCATATGCTAGTACTGTAGCTGTTGTTGTCCCGTCGCCAGCAACATCATTAGTTTTTGATGCAGCTTGTCGAATTAATGAAACCCCAGTATTTTCAATATGATCTTGTAAATTAATTTCTTTTGCAATTGTAACTCCATCATTAACAATTTGAGGTGAACCATATGATTTTTCTAAAACAACGTTTCTTCCTTTTGGACCTAGTGTAACTGAAACAGCTTCAACCATTATTTCCATACCACGTTCCAAAGCACGTCTTGCGTTATCTTGATATAAAATTTTCTTTGACATATTGAATTAAATAACAGACTATTGATTTTATTTTAGAAATAAAGACTTCTAAACTAGTAATGTAATTTAATATCCATAAATTTTGCAAGTTAAAAATTAAATTCTATAAAATTTTTTTTTAGCTTTACAAAACTTGGTTCTCTAGATTATTATAATGTCTATATTATAGTAATTGGGGCTTGTAGCTCAGTGGACTAGAGCACGTGGCTACGAACCACGGTGTCAGGGGTTCGAATCCCTTCTTGCCCAATTATTGTAATTTTACAAAAGTGAAAAATAATGTTATGATTTTGCGGCTTTGATTATTTAACAAATTGGGGTGTCGCCAAGCGGCAAGGCAGTGGGCTTTGACTCCATTATTCACAGGTTCGACTCCTGTCACCCCAGCCTAAGTTAGATAATCAATTTTTGATTGTGGGTGTTTAATTTTTCTATCAAATGTATAACAGATATCAAATATGCGAAAAAATATTAGTTATTATAAACTAATTTAATTATTTATTAAGTAAGTAGTTTGTATATGGTATTCATACCTAATAAACCATTTCATCGTATATTCGCATTTCGAGACCTGAATGAAACACAATACAGAACGTACGCTCTTCAGTATTCCAAAGCAAAGGCTGGTGGTATACGCTGTGTTTACGCTTGGATGAATGGTGCGAATGTAGTTGGTGTTGTAACTGATTTTGGAAAAGGCATTGTTATTGACTATACGAAACGTAAATTTGCTGCTGTCTGTATTAACAGTGGAGCGTACATTATTTCGCCTGCTGTTGTTGTTTTTACTAATGCGACCAAAATTGTAAATATTTCAAAAAAAGTTCATTCGACTACAGCGTTTTGCTTTGAATATGCTGAGGATTGCACGAATTTGGCATTTTTGCCTTTGGACATGGGGTTATTTGGGCAGCCAATCCCGATCGGACGTGAAAATCGTTTCAACCTTTTTAAGAATAATAAAGATTTTCTAAATCTTTGATTATGTTTGGATTCAGAAATTTTACACTATAGAATTTCTGAATCAACTCAATAAAGATTCGCTTAATCTCACGAATTCGTTTGTTGGAAACTGGATGTTGTTGAAAGAATTCTCGTAAACTCGTTTAGTTAAATTTGCTGAAAGTACAGGTAGTAATCAAAAAGTTCAACAAGAAATCAATGAAATGATTGAAAAGTTAAGATTAGGTAATGAACAGTATAGTAGAGGCAAAAAAACTTTATTTCGAAATGTAAAAAAACTTAGAGGTGATAAGAAAAGTAGAGTATATTATAGAAAGGTTAATGGTAAATTTGAAATTTTATCTAAATCTAATAAGGTTAAACGAGAACAACAAGTAGTAATTAAGATCCTTAAAAGTAAGTATTAGTAATAAAAATTTAATATTATAAAATTATAAATTTATGGTAGTAAAAAAAATTAGTTTTCCAGTTCCGTTGACAAATATTGAGGATATTTACGACGACAATATTGACGTTTTCATAGATTTAGAAAATAGACGCAGCTATACAGTAGTTGTAGGAACTTACAAAAATATACTATCTTTACTGAAAAAAGAAAATAGTAATTTTTTACCTCCTGGTGAGCCTATGATTATTGTTAAGAAATTAACAATGGAAGTTATTGAAGAGGCCATTCAAGCTTATGCAAAAGATGATGATGGGTATTGGTTAAAATTACATCATTTTGCATCATTTATTGAACCTGACGTATTTGATAAATTAGAAAAATCCGAAGACCAAAGATTTGTTGAATTAAACTTTGAATAATTTATTTCAAAGTTTTCTCCGAAAAGTTATCGTGAAGTTTGAATCTGTTTAAAGCATCTAAAAAATTATCTTTAATTTCTTGATTATGCATTTTTGAAAGAAATGTCTGTTGCGTATCAAAGACGTTGAGTTTTTTTTCTATTTTTTGGTGATACCGATAAAATCCTGTACCCTTAAAATAAGCAATTGCATCTTTTTCTTTTGCTGAAAAAAATTATTTTGAAGAAGAGAGTCCTAGAGGACTCATTTTAAGTTTCTTTTGTGTCGAATTGTAAATATCGCGTTACTTTTTTTCGTATTCCATTCTTTCTTCCCAGTCAGGGAAGCCTTTTTGAAGAACACGATAAAAATTTTTATCGAAGTTTTTTTGGTTTTATGCTACCATTTCTACTTACTTGAAGGATTGCAGTTGAGTCTTTCAAATAATTATCATTATGGTAAGAAACTACTACAATCACAAAAAACGAAATTACTATCAGAAAAGTTAATGCTATTATTGGAATATTTCGCATAGTTATTATTAAGATCTTAATAAAAATAAAAATATTAGCAACAATGTCTTTTTAGGTAAACCCAAGAAGAGCTCTAGCTGAGAAGTCAATGGTTGATAAAGAAACTATTTCAGATAAAGCTGTTTTAGAAGGAATTTTATTTTTAAACGAAGATTACACTATTGAACGTAAAAATTAGTGTATATTTTAAAAAAAATATTATAAAATAACTAATAAAAAATTTATGATAAAAACATTTAATAAGATTATTAAGAATCAATCTTTTGAGAAAGTAGGATCATTGACAGTAATTCAGCGTAAAAATTTTTCCAACGAAGTGATTCGTCCTCACAATCTTATGGGATTAACGTTTTCTCGCCTAACTTTCTTAAATTGTAATTTTATAAATATAGATTTTAGGCATGCTAATTTTCTTTCTTGCAACTTTACAAACTGTAATTTTACTGAGATACTGCTTTTCAAATCTGAACTGGATGACTGCATTTTTAAAAACTCTAAAATATCTAAATCAGATTTTTCAAGGGCAAATTTTGTTGCAAGTTATTTGGTAGACTGTCAGTTTGATGATGTGGATATGGGCAGAGCTGTTTTTACAGAGTGTGAATTTATTAAACCAAAGTTTAATAATATACGTTTTCTAGAGTCCTTAACATTATCTAAGTCAAAAATTTGGAATTCAAAGAAATGGATCGAAGTCGATACTTTTGATAATATTTTTAAGATTATCAATGAATTAGAAGATTAACAGAATTAGGTATTATACCTAATTCTATTAATTTATTTTCATTCTAGAGTATATGTAATCATCCACCTAACCAAAATTATTTAAAAATTCTCTAAATAAGTTTTCTATTTAGACTAGAAAGTTCCTTAAATCGACGATTTCGGCCTTCTCAGAAGATATTTCAATTTAGATATTCCTGAATCGAAATATTTGATTCAATCAATTGTTCAAACTATAAAATTAGAGTAAACCCTAAATCAACATCAGTTTTTTGTTTTTAAACTAATATTTTTAAGTCTTTACAAAACAAAGTGCTTTCAAGTATAATAAATAAATAATCTATAAGTCTTAAAAATCTTTTATTTATAAGAAGAACCAAGGCAATATGATGCTTATAGTAGATGCTCATAACAATTCTTTAATTGGAATTCGGAATGCAACAAAGTTTCAAATATACAATTTTGATGAATTAAGTAATATCGGATTGGATGAGTGCTTCCCAATGATTTTGCATTTAAGAGGACCTAAACTAGACCTCTAAAAAAAATTAAAATTTCAATTATTAATATTTCAAATATATTATGGACGATGAGTATAATGTGAAAAATTTTGTCGAATTAATTCTATTTAATCAATTACTAAAAGAACAAAACAGATCTCTCCAAGAAGTAGATAACAGAAAATACTTAAAATTTAGAAATTATTCATTACAATTAAATAATTATCTTCATTGGATAGAAAAAGAAAACTATCTTAAATTAATGAAAAATTTGGAAAATTTTAAAATTACTAGAGGAGAGTTTCATAGTAAATTTAGCTATATAGTTGAAACCATTGAAAAGGAATCCTGCATGTTAGAAAAAAATGTTGAAAAGTTAAAGACTATTAAGCCTACTTTAAAATCTTTTGAATTTGCAAAATGGATTTCGGAAATTTATCTTTTGTGTGATGAGTTCTATCCAGATTTTGATCTGACAAATCCACTATATTTTCCATTTGCAAGAGATGAAAAGCAATTTAGGACCGCTGTTACAAATATTATTCCAAAAATTGAAGAATTTCCATAGATTAAATTGAATACTACAGGTTGACTTTAGATTCAAGTTTTTAATTGTTTAATATTTTTCGAAATAAATTTCAAAACTACTAAAGGTTTAATATTTGTTATTAACTAATTTAGAAACTTGATTCTAATAACTATCAATAGTAGGTTTTGAAATTTCAATATTTTTTATTTAAAGGATTTTTTAAATTTCTATCACATATGCCGGAACTCCAACTATATTAAATATAAATGAATAATAAGAGAATTTTAATCTAGAGAATAGGTAGCTAAAGTTTTTTTAGAAAGTTCAAGTACTTAATGATTTATTACTTGTTGAAAATAAATTAAGAATAATACGTTTATTAAAATTGAGAAAAAAAAAGAGAAAAATTATTTCAAAAAGGGAAATTTTATCAACAGTCTTGATGTTACCATTGATTATATAACGTTTTTAAAGTTTATTAATTTTCAATACAATATCTCTATCTTTTATAATTACTATTTTGTTTTATAATCTATATAAAAAATTTATTAAATTAAGATTCTTACATCTTAGTCAAAAATCGATATTTCTTTAAAACGAAGGTTGAAACCTAACTAATATTAAAAATAAAGTTTTAAAATAATAAATAAACTATCGACTAAATTATTAAATTAACTAATATACGGTAAAAAAAAGCTATGTAATCTCTATTATGAATAGAACATAAAATAATTCTTCATTCCAAAATGAGACTGATTTTGAAGTTATTGGATCAAATAAGAAATTATATTTGCAACTAAAAGAAAAATCTTTCTAAAAAATGGTTTCACTCTTTAGAAGACTCAAAAAAAATAGAAATTTAATTAGAAACCGACATAAGCTCTCTTATTCAACTCTTTATAACTTCATGTTATATTTTACTAATAAAACCCACATTATTATCTCCTTGGCAAAAAATTTAGAGCCTCTTAGATTTTCAGAAAGATAATTTAGCAATTTTAAAAATTATCTATCTTATCAGTACATGTCAAAAGCTTCTTAAAGCTAGAGGAGTCCTTAATTTTAATCTACTCGTCCTACTTCCAAAAATTTAGATCCTCTACCAGTATAATATATTATTTAAATTATTTTTTTTTAAGTAATTTTCTCTTAAGTCACTTTTCTGAAACTGACAATTTTTAAAAATACCCGAGTCGAACTTTGATCTTATTAAGTCAAACCCTGATATTAGACAGCTTTTAAAAGTATAATTTCAAACCTCATATTTTCAAAATTATAACTTAATAAATTTATTTTACTTAGAATAGAATCCCCAAGATAGTAATTTAAAAGAATTTTATCTGAAAAATTCTGATTTCCAATCTTTAAACTATTAGTATTTTTAAGTGTTAAAATAATACCTTCAAGTGTATTTATCGTCCAAATGGTTAATTGTTATTTTTAAATATAATACCCTATAAATCTACAGTTGTCTATATCATATTTTGTTAAAACCTTACTTTCTAATTAGACTAATTAGTTTATTCCTAATATTTTTTTTATTTTCTCTTTTTAAAGAAGTTAGCTTTTTAATAGCTATTTCAAACTAACTTTAAAAATCTACTCATTAGTCACTAAGTTTTTGAATATACATATATAATAATAAATTCATTATTAGTATGTATATTCGTCTACTTTATTTCTAGATATTATTAAAAAGTATTTGCAACGACTTTTTGTGTATTCCATCGTTCTAAAATAAGAGTATTTGAGCCATCTACATTTTGTTGATATTTAATTGGTTGGAATCCAATTTTTTGACTTTCGTTAATAATTACTTCTCCAGCGTATTGTTGGGCAATTTTATCGATAAAGTTTTCAATAGGGTAAGCTTGCTCCCAAAAACTCATATCAACAACTAGTTCATATTCTTGACCATTCCAACAAAACTCAATATTGTAACCATTCGATTGAGGAATTATTAAGTTTATATTATATAATTTTAAAGCAGAACTTTTAATAATTTCTTTTTCTCGTTTATGTGAAATATTTAATCTATTTAAAGCTTTTTCTAAATAAGCTAAATTTTGAAAACGGGTTTTCATATTCGTAAAGTGTGACATGAGTCCTTATTGTTATTAAATGAATTTGTCTTTGATTTTAATTAATCTCTGTAAAATTTTACGTCTATTTATATTTTAACAATTATTAACATAACGTAAGTAGATAAAATTACTTACGTTATGTTAATAATTGTTAAAGTATTTTAGATTCAATAATATATGCCTTTTTTAATAAATTAAAAGCTGTTTGTGTTGGCTTAACCCCATGAGCTAACCATTTTTTAATCTTAACTTCATTAAAGTTGGACTTTTTTGTAATAGGATTGTAATAACCGACTTCATCTATTGGTCGACCATCACGTCTAGTAATATTTTCCATGATAACTAATCGATATGCTGGAGATCTTTTTCTCCCAGTTCGTTTTAATCTTAATTTTAACATAGATTTAATATAAAAATAATTAAATTTCTTTTTTTATAATAGATTTCAAATAGTGTTAAATATTTTTATTGAGATTAAAGTGTAAAGTTATAAACTGTTAAAAATTTTTAACGTCGCGAATAATATTCAATAACAAGTAATTCATCAATCTCTAGTATCATATCTACTTTATCACAATAATCTAAAATTGTTGCTTCTAAATTTGAACTATCAAATTTTAAATGTGTTGGTAACTCACCAATCTGATTATTTTGAATACTATTTTTTACAATGTTTCGAATATTCGGGTTCTGTTTAATGGCAATTACATCATTTAAACGACATTGAAAACTGGGAATATTTACTACTTTTCTGTTAATTGTAATATGTCCGTGATTCACTAATTGTCGAGCATGTGCAATACTTGTTGCAAAACCTAATGTGAAACAAATTGTATCTAATCGCATTTCTAACAACTGAAGTAAAATTAAACCTGTAACACCCTTGCGACGACGAGCTTCTTTAATATATCGATATAGTTGACTTTCAGTTAATCCATAATTAAATTTTAATTTTTGTTTCTCTTCTAGTCTTACGCCATATTCAGTTGTTTTTTTAGTATTATTGTCAGGTCCTTGCCCATGTTGACCAGGTCTATTTAATTTGTTCGATTTCTTTTTTGTTAACCCTGGCAATCTACCTAATCTTCGAGTAATTCTTAATTTGGGTCCTCTGTAACGTGACATAAAAATAGTTTTCATTAATTTATAGTTAGTTTTTTAGTAATCTTATATTATTATTAAGTAGTAAAACTATAAACAAGGGCGAGTGACCGGACTTGAACCGGCGAATGGTGGAACCACAACCCACTGCCTTAACCACTTGGCTACACCCGCCAAATTGTTTTGTTCTATACTCTATCAGTTAATGGAATTTAACGTCTAGTCTATTTCTGTTATCTAAAGATTTTTCTCTATAAATATTTAAAAAAGATTATGACTAACATTAAAATTTTTTTTGTAAATGGTCAAGAGTATTATACACATGAGAAGATAAGTCTTTTTGATTTAATAAATTATTTTAATTATAAAGATTCTCTACTTGTATTAGAATACAATAATTTAGTTTGTAATAAAGAAAATTGGAATAATATTTTTATTGTGACTAATGATAAAATTGAGGTTGTTACGATTGTAGGAGGAGGATAATTCTATAGATAAAACTAGAATTATCAATTTAATTGTGATTTAATAAAACATATTTATAGTTTTAACAATCTCTTATTTTAATTTAAAAAAGAATTCTAACGAAGAGTCAAATAAAATTTAAGTTAAGTTTTTTTAATTCGTATTGAAAAACTGATCAAATCCTAAAATTCATTAGTTAGAAATATGTAGAAAAAATTTGATTTGTAAAAGAGAAACTTAATAAGACTACTTTAATTTTTATTATTTCTTCAGGATTTAGAAGACTTCGAAGAATATATAGTCAATTAAGCTTATTATTTAATTGAATTTTCTGTCTCGGATTTTTTAGTTTTAGGTTTTCTAGGTGTTTTTGAAAGTGATAAAAGAAAATAATAGGCTTTTTAAAAAGCCTTCAAAAATTGGATCCAATGATAACTAATTTTTTAAAAACTTCTTTTCGAAGTTATATAATTTTTCTATATCTATTAATAAAAGAACAAAGAAGCCTTAAACTGTAGAAGTGTTTATTCTAGAGAAATTCTATTTATATGATTACATATTTTTATTTCTAAACTATTTTTTATTATACGAAAATTTCTAATTTATATAATATGAAAGTGAAGTTTGAGTTTATTTGAAGTATAAGTGTGGTAAATTTGGAGAAAATATTTTTTGTTAAAAATATTTTAAAAAGATATTCAGTTTCTAATAGAAGTTGAGTAAAGGTAAAAAGACTAATTGTGGATAGGTTTAAATGAAAACATGATCAAATTGAATTCGAAACTAGTTCTTCATTATTAATAAAAATGAAGTATATTACTTTTTTATTAATCAAAAAAAAGTGATGAAATCTATTTATATAAAAAAGTGAAAATTCTGGTTTTTTAGAGTTACCTAATTAAGAAATAGATAAATTTTAAAGATATCAAAAGGTTAGGGTTTTTAA